TTAGCCAAACTTACCTGATGTTGAAGCAATTAAGAAGGCCGCATAAGTGAAAATATAACCCACGGAAAAGTGAACTAATCCAACTAATCGTGCTTGGACAATAGAAAGAGCTACAGGTTTGTCTTTCCACCGGACTAAATTAGCCAAAGGTGTTCGTTCGTGAGCCCATACAAGAGTTTCAATAAGCTCCTGCCAATATCCGCGCCAAGAGATAAGAAACATAAATCCAGTGGCCCAAACAAGATGTCCAAATAAAAACATCCAGGCCCAGACGGATAAAGTATTCATACCAAAAGGGTTGTACCCGTTAATAAGTTGGGAAGAATTTAACCAGAGATAATCTCGTAACCAACCCATTAAATATGTGGAAGATTCATTAAATTGTGCTGCATTACCCTGCCATAAAGTAATATGTTTCCAATGCCAATAGAAAGTAACCCACCCAACTGTATTCAACATCCAAAAAACAGCTAAATAAAAGGCATCCCAAGCCGAAATATCACAAGTACCGCCTCGACCAGGGCCATCACAAGGAAAACTATAACCAAAATCTTTTTTATCGGGCATTAGTTTAGAACCACGCGCGTCTAAAGCACCTTTGACTAAAATCAATGTAGTCGTATGCAAACCTAAAGCAATAGCATGATGAACCAAAAAATCTCCAGGACCAATCGTCAAGAATAGTGAATTCTTATTATCATTAACAGCTTTCAACCAACCCGGTAGCCATAAGCTTTTGCCCGCAACAAAAGCTGGATCTTTTGTTGAAGCTAAGAGTACATCAAATCCATAGAAAGATTTTCCGTGAGCAGATTGTATCCACTGAGCAAATATGGGTTCGATTAATATTTGTTTTTCCGGAGTACCAAAAGCTAACATAACGTCGTTATGAACATAGAGTCCTAAAGTATGGAAACCGAGAAATAAACTAGCCCAACTTAGATGAGATATTATAGCTTCCTTGTGCTCTAACATCCTCGCTAAAACGTTATCCTTATTTTGCTCAGGATTATAGTCCCTAATAAAAAAAATGGCTCCATGAGCAAATGCCCCTGTCATTATAAACCCGGCAATGTATTGATGATGAGTATATAATGCAGCTTGGGTAGTGAAGTCTTGTGCTATGAATGCGTAGGCAGGTAAAGAATACATGTGTTGAGCTACCAAAGAAGTAACCACCCCTAAAGAAGCTAAAGCAAGACCTAATTGAAAGTGAAGAGAATTATTTATTGTGTTATAAAGACTCTTATGTCCGCGGCCCAAAAAGCCTCCCGGAGGAGTATGGGCCTCTAAAATATCTTTTATACTATGTCCGATCCCAAAATTAGTTCTATACATATGACCGGCAATCAAAAAGACCAATGCGATAGCTAAATGATGATGAGCTATATCAGTCAGCCATAAGCTTTGAGTTTGTGGATGAAATCCCCCAAGAAGAGTTAGGATGGCAGTTCCAGCTCCCTCAGAAGTCCCAAATAAATGACTACTAGAGTCAGGATTTTGAGAATACAAAATCCACTGACCCCCGAAAAGGGGTCCTAAACCTTGAGGATAGGGTAAAACATTCAAGAAATTAGTCCATCTCACATGTATCCCTCTAGACTCTGGAAGAGCTACATGGACTAAATGTCCCGTCCAAGCTAAAGAACTAACTCCAAAAAGTCCTGACAAATGATGATTTAGACGTGATTCAGCATTTTTGAACCACGAAACACTCGGTTTCCTCTTCGGCTGTAGATGCAATCTACCTGCTATTAAAAATAAGGCAGAGCAGAACATTAGAAAAAGAGCTCCGATATAAAGATCTTCATTAGTACGTAAACCAATTGTATACCACCATTGATAAACACCGGAATAAGCAATATTTACTGGACCAGGAGCGCCTCCTCGGGTAAAAGCTTCTATAGCCGGTTGACCAAAATGTGGATCCCAAATAGCATGAGCAATAGGTCTTATATGTAAGGGATCGTTTACCCAAGTTTCAAAATTGCCTTGCCAAGCTACGTGAAACAAATTTCCAGAAGTCCATAGAAAGATTATTGCTAATTGACCAAAGTGAGAAGCAAATATTTGCTGATACAGGCGTTCTTCAGTAATATCATCATGACTTTCAAAATCATGTGCTGTTGCAATACCAAACCAAATACGACGAGTAGTCGGGTCCTGCGCCAAACCTTGGCTGAACTTCGGAAATCTTGATGCCATAATCTTTTTTTATATCCACCGTTATTCTACTGCAATAATTCTTGCTAAGAAGAACGCCCAAGTTGTGACGATTCCTCCCAGAAGGTAATGAGCCACCCCTACAGCACGCCCTTGTACAATGCTCAAGGCTCTGGGCTGGATAGCAGGAGCAACTTTCAGTTTGTTATGAGCCCAAACAATTGATTCTATGAGTTCTTGCCAATATCCACGACCGCTGAATAAAAACATTAAACTAAAAGCCCAAACAAAATGAGCACCCAAAAAGAGAAGACCATATGCGGATAATGCAGAACCATATGATTGTATTACTTGAGAGGCCTGCGCCCAAAGAAAGTCACGGAGCCACCCGTTAATAGTAACGGAACTTTGTGCAAAGTTTCCCCCTGTGATATGAGTTACTACTCCCTGATCGTTTATAGTACCCCAAACATCCGACTGCATTTTCCAACTAAAATGAAAAATGACTACAGAAATTGAATTGTACATCCAAAATAGCCCTAAAAAAACATGATCCCAAGCAGATACTTGACACGTTCCTCCTCTTCCGGGACCGTCACAAGGAAATCGAAAGCCGAGATTTGCTTTATCAGGTATTAAACGGGAACTGCGTGCAAATAAAACACCTTTGAGTAGGATTAATACAGTTACATGAATAGTAAATGCATGAATATGATGGACCAAGAAATCCGCCGTTCCCAACTGAATAGGTAACAAAGCAACTTTGGTACCTACTGTTACAAGATCACCACCACCCCAAGTTAAACTGGTGCTTGCTGTTGCGGCAGGAGCCGTTAGATTAGGTGCTGTAACGTGAGTGTTTTGTATCCATTGAGCAAAAATAGGTTGTAATTGTATAGCAGTGTCAGAAAACATATCTTGAGGGCGTCCTAAAGCACTCATAGTATCATTATGAATATACAGACCAAAACTATGAAAGCCTAGGAATATACATATCCAGTTCAGGTGTGATATAATTGCGTCACGATGTCGAAGAACACGATCGAGTAAATTGTTGTATGAAGTTGTTGAGTCATAGTCTCTTACTAGAAAAATGGCTGCATGTGCAGCGGCACCAACAATTATGAATCCACCAATCCATAAGTGATGTGTGAATAAAGAAAGTTGGGTACCATAGTCAATAGCTAAATAGGGATAAGGGGGCATAGAATACATATGGTGGGCTACAATAATAGTTAAAGAGCCTAAAAGAGCCAAGTTAATAGCTAATTGAGCATGCCACGAGGTAGTTAAGATTTCATAAAGACCTTTGTGACCCTCCCCCGTAAAAGGACCTTTATGCGCTTCTAAAATATCTTTGAGACTATGACCAATACCCCAATTAGTTCTATACATATGACCGGCTATTATAAAAAGAACTGCAATAGCTAAATGATGATGCGCGGTATCAGTCAGCCACAACCCCCCTGTTATTGGATTTAGTCCTCCCCTAAAAGTTAAAATTTCGGAATATTCCGACCAATCGAGTGTAAAAAAGGGGATCAATCCCTTAGCGAAATTAGGATAAAGTTGATTTAAAAGATCCCGATTCAAAATAAACTCATGAGGAAGTGGTATCTCTTTCGGGTCCACCCCAGCATCTAGGAGTTGGTTAATTGGTAAAGAAACGTGAATTTGGTGTCCTGCCCAAGATAGAGAACCAAGCCCTAATAATCCCGCTAAATGATGGTTTAACATGGATTCCACTTGTTGGAACCAAACTAATTTTGGAGCAGCTTTGTGATAATGAAACCAACCAGCAAACAGCATTAGTGCCGCTAAGATCAATGCACCAATTGCAGTACAGTAAAGTTGCAATTCATTAGTTATCCCGGCTGCTCTCCAAATAGGAAAAAACCCAGATGTTATTTGTATTCCCCGAAAACCTCCACCGACATCTCCATTCAATATTTCTTGACCTACTATAGGCCAAACTACTTGAGCACTAGGTTTTATGCGAACAGGATCGGCAAGCCATGCTTCATAGTTGGAGAAACGGGCCCCATGAAAATACATCCCACTGAGCCAAGTCAAAATGATGGCTAATTGACCAAAATGAGCGCTAAAAACTTTACGAGAAATTTCTTCCAAATCCTCTGTATGGCTATCAAAATCGTGAGCATCTGCATGTAAGTTCCAGATCCAAGTGGTAGTTTCTGGATCACCTTTTGATAGCGTTTTTGAAAAATGTCCTGGGTTAGCCCATTTTTCAAATGAAGTTCTTATAAGATCCTTCTCTACCACAATCTTAACTTCTGATTCCGGTGAGCGTATAATCATGGAGTTCTCCTTGTTCACGACAAAACAAAAAAGAGATTTTATAAACCTGCCAACAGGGCTTAGTTAAGTTCTGAGAAATACATCTCAATCCAACTCTTTGGTTAGTTTGAATTTTTGAAAACTAGAACGATTCGAAAAGGAAAGTGGATCTGAAGCAGGTATTCCTTTTTATTATGACATATTACAAAAGGCGCTTAAGGGACTAGTTTTTTTACTATTTTTTTATTTATTTATTTTCAGATTAACGGATTCTAACAGAATCAACAATACATGGGCGAAAAACAGGCCAATAAACAAAAAGCTTAGATAGAAAAAATCAGCTATAAAATCTATTAAGCAGAAAGGTTTCTTGGAACCCCCTTACTGGGTAGGGGGTACTTTGATAATTCAACCAAAACGTCCTGTAATCTTTAACCAATTTTGCGCCTCGATGTAATTCCCCGGAGCAAGCATTATAGCTTGTTTCCAGTACTCTGCAGCTTGATCGAACCAAACTTCCGCGGTTTCGGGATCCCCCTGTTGAATAGCCTGTTCTCCTCGGTCGGAATAGGTCAATCCTTCCCTTAGAACCGTACTTGAGAGTTTCCTACCTCATACGGCTCGATCATCTATTTTTTAGTCCTATATAAAAAAGCGCTGATCAAAGGATCCTAAAAAGTAAATGACAGAAGTTTTAAACTTCCCTTTTGATTATTTCATTTTTTCTTTTATCCTACTCTCAGGGAGAAAAATAGCAGCTTCAGGCTCAAAATCGGCCTGATAAAAATAGAAGCCCTTGTGAAAAGTAACTATCCCCGTATAGAATTAAGAAAAAAAAAAAAAAGATTTCTCTCAGCAAAAGAGTCTCTTTAGGATCTCATACTACACCACTGCACAATATTTCTGAATGAATATACTCTATTACATGAGTAAATGTCACATTTTTTGCAAGCAGATTTCATTGTATCAATCCCAAAAAACAAAATTGATCCTTATGGTGCTTTTCACCTTAGATTTTGAATTATCTTCTCCATGGAATATCAAGTTTTTTTATCTACCCGGGTGTGAGAAAAGGGCCTTTTTTTTATTAACTACAGCTTAATAAGAGCCCAATCATTACTTGGAAAAGAGCAACGATCCGTATGCAGAAAACCTTTCTCTTTTTAGGCATTAACTAACTAATTCTATTGTGCGGATAGACGCACGTAATGGCAGATCAAGGCTGTATTATTAAGAGCTTGCGGTAAGATTGGATTTCGTTCTAATGCCTGGAAATAATATTCTAGAGCCTTGGCATGTTCCCCGTTACTTGTATGCACAAGACCTATATTATAAAGTATATAGCTTCGATCATAAGGATCTATTTCCAAACGCATCGCTTCATAATAATTTTGAAGAGCTTCCGCATATTCTCCTTCTGATTGTGCTGACATTCGTCACGGTCGTTCGTTTTCTCGATTCATTCAACGAGAAAGATCTCCGGTTCAAAACCGTACATGAGACTCTCATCTCACACGGCTTCTCCCTTGTAATAGGAAGAATACAAAAAATTGCTGTTCTCAGTTTACAGCGCGGGGACTAGCGTATTCTATTCGTCAGCAATTTCTAGCCATCCCTTTCAAAAAGAAAGACTCTTTGAATAAAGTTTCGTACTAAAAAAGAACCTCTCAAAATTGGTTTGTTCTTATCACTAGGTAGTTCCGAGGGAATTAGATTTAATCACTCCAACAGATCCCGGTGGTTCTATCGGTATTCGAAGTACAAACGAGATGGTTTTTGGTTGTCCCGACCAGACTAACTAACCCTCATAAAGGATCGTGTGGCTAACTGTTTAATTCTAACGAAACTTTTGTTTTGTCGATTCCCATACGTAGTGCTTCTCCCTTGACGCACACCTATTGGAGGATTTATAAAATACAACAGGTATCCTTTCGCTTGATACTGCAATCTCCTGCATAGAGATTGGGCCATTTAAGGGTGCTTTAATCGGGAATACATGACAGAAGGAGTTGCTTCCAAAACTCACCTTCACTAAGCATAAGCTTTCGTTTTTTTTTTATAATCATTTTTTTTTTATTGAACCTGAAAACTATGTAAAAAAAAGTAAACACACATACAAATCACACCATCTCTATAATAAGCAAATGCTTCTTTTTCAGTCGGAGCCATAGGGACTATTCGCAAGATGATATCTGCTAATATAGTGAACGTTTTATCAAGAAAATTTTCATTTTTTTGAGATCTAGGCATAGTCAAATTTCAATTTGTTTTTTTGCTTTATTTACTTTTAGACAAAATTCCACAAATTTATATTGAAATGCGTAAAAATAAGTTTTAAGCCAAGCCTATAAGGGTTGACTAAGAACGTCAATTCGTAAAAAAAATTGTTTTTTGCTTTTTTTTTTTTTCAAGATTAAAGGAAAGATGGCCGAGCGGTTCAAGGCGTAGTATTGGAACTGCTATGTAGACTTATGTCTACCGAGGGTTCGAATCCCTCTCTTTCCGTATCTTACTTTTCACCTTTACTACGTAAGATCAATGTCCAAAAATATTCTCCTTGATTTAAATTCGGCGAGAATAATATTCTATAACTAACATTTCTTTAATATTCAATTGAATGTCTTTTCTATCTATTATTTTATTAACTATTCCTTTATTTTGTGATAAATCCAGAGTCAAATGATATGGAATTTTATTTTCCCGAGCCTTATTCCTATTTCTAGTTATGATAGTTTTCAGTTGGTCGGTCTTTTTCCCTTTGATAGTTATAACATCCTGGGGTTTACACTGATAACTCGGTATATTAACTACATGATCATTCACCAAAATATGTCTATGATTAACTAATTGTCTGGCTCCAGGGATGGTACCAGCCAAGCCCAACCGATAAAGAATGTTATCTAAACGCATTTCGAGTAATTGTAAAAGAACTTGCCCCGTCGACCCCTGAACTTTTTTAGTAATCTGAACATACTGGCGTAACTGTCGTTCTGTTAATCCAAAATGAAAACGGATTTTTTGTTTTTCTTGTAAACAAGCAAGATGCCGAGATTTTTTCCACCAGGGTCTAGAAGATCGACGGACACGCTTTTTATATTTGGGTCGTTTACTAGTGAGTCCTGGTAATGTTTTAAGGCGGCGTATTATTTTGAAACGAGGTCCTAGATAACGGGACATAAAAAAGTACTCCTTTTTACGAACGTTTTTTAGAAAAGAAAAAAAAAGGTACTGTTAAATATGCTTACTCCCTTTTTTCTCATTAAACTAATTTATGATACTTGAGAACGCCATATAAATTCTCATATCAAAGCATATATCTTTGATATATCGTCAGAAAAAGTAAACTGATTTTTAAAAATAAAAAAGCTTGGACATGAAAAAATGATCCCTTCATCTTATTTCTTCATATTTATTGAATTTCAGAATATACTGGAAAAAACAACTATTTTTTTGGTATAATATGGTGTTTTTAATACCAAAGATTTGATCTTTCATGAAAATGAAATGTTTGCATCAACCATAAATCCGTCCCAAGACATCAATCTTAAACAAAGTTACCTAAAAAGTACATTTAATCAATGATATTATGGAAGTCAATATTCTTGCACTTATTGCTATTGCGCTTTTCATTTCAGTTCCTACAGCTTTTCTCATAATCATTTATGTAAAAACGATTAGCGAAAACAATTGAGCTTTCGAAATAGAGTGACTTTTTCCCAGAAATTTCCCCAGTCGTCCGTAAGTTCAAAGCTGAAAAAGAAAGCGGTAGTATATAGTTTTAGGGAGATATCTACTTTTTTGTAGAGAAGTAGTACAAAAGCAAGGGTTCTTACACCTTTCTTTTGTACTACTTGTATACTTCTAACCAAAACAAATTATTTGAAATGAACAAATCAGTAAACCTTATAATCCACTTCTTCCCCAAACTACGAGTGAAAGGGAAAAAGTAAACACTACCATTAACGCGGCCCAAGCAATATCCACTATATTCATAAGCCTTTTCAGAACAAAAATGAAAACACTAATTTGATTACTTTACTTAATAATAAGAGAACCACTAACGATAGTGCAAAGTAGAAGTAAACCCAACTTTGGATCCTAACAAACAAAATAAAAATCTAGAGAGACCTTTTTAGGCGACACCCAGATTTGAACTGGGGATCAGGGATTTGCAGTCCTCCGCCTTATCGCTTGGCTATGCCGCCGAATCAACAGTAATACCATACCAATGAATTCTTTTTCATCAATCAGGCGTGATTTACTATATGAATAGTTCAAATTCTTGTGACTTTCTACTTAATCAACTAGTAATCTATAAAAAAATTCGTTTAGTCTCAAGTACCTATGAAAATCAAAAAGATAAGGGGTTTTTGAAAACCATTTATTTTTTTGATTTTCATTTGTGCTGAATGCCTGTCCCATACTTCTTTTGCATCTCTTAGGTTTTTCATTTTTGCTTTCATACTCTTTTGCATCAAATATCTTCCAACCAAAAAGAATATACTATATATGTAATATAAAAAAAGAAAATTTCGTATAGGGGTTTCCCAATGCAATTCGATGAAAAAAAAGAAATGTTTACAATTCCGGAATTTGGGCAAATACAATTGGAAGGGTTTTGTCGTTTCATTGAATACGATTTATTGGACAAGTTTGTCAAGTTCCCGAAAATTGCGAATACACAGAAGGAGGTAGAGTTTTTGTTCGATAAAAACTATAAAATAATCGAACCTTCAATCAAAGAAAAAGATGCTGTATATCAGCGTCTTACATTTTCCTCGAAATTGTTTGTACCAGCATTTTTTATTTATTGGAACAAAATAAAAAAAAAAAAAATAATATATCTCGGCGAAATTCCTCTGATGAATAACAATGGAACATTTTTAATAAACGGAAATTATCGAGTTGTGGTTAATCAACTAATAAGAAGTCCCGGGATCTATTATAGTTTGGAACGAAAACGGACTGGAAATATCTATACCAGCACTCTAATTTCCGATTGTGGAGGAAGGTTGAAATTTGAAATCGATATAAAACAAAATATATGGATTCGCATAAGCAGAAAAAAAAAAGTTTCTATTCTAGTCTTCTTTTTTGCTATGGGCCTCGATATTGAAGAAATTCTCAAAAATACTTACTATATAAAAGGATTTGAGGGTTGGGGATTAATTTGTAATGAAAAACTGAAGCATAAACTTTCGAGAAAAAAGGGTGCCATTTTTACGTTTTATGAGGAACTCGGCTCTAGGGGTGATAATAATGATTTTGTTTTTTCTGAATCTCTATCTGAGTCTCTATATAAGAAGTTTACTAATTTTCTTTCAAAAAGATGTAAACTGGGAAGGATCGGTCGACGAAACTTGAATAAAAAATTGAATCTTGAAATACCCGATAACGAAATTTTTTTATTACCACAAGATGTATTAGCTATTATAGATTACCTTATTAAAGTAAGTTACGGAGTAGGTACTGTCGATAATATCGATCATCTTCAAAATCGACGTTTTTTTTCTGTAGCAGATTTGTTAAAAAAAGAAGTTGGACTAGCTCTAAATAGGGTCAAGGTTTTAATCCAAAAAACAATGCAGACAATAGAAATGTTACGAAAAAAACAGAACAAACGGATAATGTTACCAGAAATTCCTTTAGTTTCCACTCAAATAACAAAAACATTAAAACACTTTTTTGGGTTACATCCCCTATCTCAGTTTTTGGAACAAACGAATTCGTTGGCAGAAATACTTCATGCGCGAAAAGTCAGTTTTTTAGGACCCGGAGGCTTAACAGAACGAACCGCGAATTTTCGTGCGCGGGATATTCATCCTAGTTATTATGGGCGTTTTTGCCCAATAAATACGCCCGAAGGACAAAATGCTGGACTTATTGCCTCACTAGCTATTTCTGCAAGGATTAATTTCGGTTTTTTAGAAAGTCCATTCTATAACGTAGCTAAAAAATACCAAAAAGCAAAAAAAATTGTCTATTTGTCACCAAGCGAAGACGTATACTACCGAATAGCTCTAGGAAATTGTTTGTCAGTAGATCAAAAGATTCCAGAAAAAAAAAATACGCCAACGCAATATCACCAAGAATTTCTATCTATTGCGTGGGAACAAATTCATTTTAGATGTTTTTTGCCTTTACAATATTTTTCTATCGGAGTTTCTCTGATTCCTTTTCTAGAACATAATGATGCGACCCGTGCACTAATGGGTTCGAATATGCAGCGTCAAGCAGTTCCATCGGTTCAACCAGAAAAATGCATTGTTGGAACTGGTTTGGAGGGTCAAGTTGCGTTAGACTCAGGAGCTTTAGCGATAAGTACGCAAGAGGGAAGGATTCAATATAGTGATGCTGCAACTATTGTTTCCGTTTTGAAAGGAAATACGACACAAACCGAGTTGCAGATATATCAACGTTCTAATAGCAATACTTTGATGCATCAAAAAACTCACGCTAGTCAAGCAAAATATGTAAGAAAAGGACAAATTCTGGCCGATGGCGCAGCCACGCTAGGCGGAGAAATCTGCTTGGGAAAAAATATTTTAGTAGCTTATATGCCTTGGCAAGGATACAACTTTGAAGACGCAATTCTCATTAGTGAATGTTTAATATACAAAGATATTTTTACTTCTTTTCATATCACAAGATACGAGACTACAATTTGCACAGCAGAGTGTGAGAAAATGACGAGAGAAATACCTCGATTAGCAACTTATTCACTTCGTCATTTGGACAAAAATGGTCTTGTTAGAGTAGGTTCGTGGGTACAACCGGGTGATGTTTTAGTGGGCAAGTTGAAACCCCGCTCCTCAGAGGATTTCTCCCGTTTTCCAGAGTTAAGATTATTACAAGATCTTTTTTGTACTTCTCCTATAAAAGAAACTTGTCTAAGAGCAAACGGAAAAGGTCGAGTTATTGATGTGAATTGGTCCAAGCTCCAAGCATTTTGCAAAGATGATTTGGAAAAAGGCCATCAAGATGATGATACAGAGGATATTTATGATGAAGCAGAGGATGCTTTGGAAAAAGTGTATCAACTAAATAATTACAATTTATCTAGTGATTCGGAAAAAGTCCACGTATATCTTTTAGAAAAACGTAAAATACAAGTAGGTGATAAAGTAGCTGGGAGGCACGGCAATAAGGGGATTGTTTCCATTGTATTATCTAGGCAAGATATGCCCTTTTTACAAAGCGGGATATCCCTGGATATGGTATTGAATCCTTTGAGTGTACCCTCCCGAATGAACGTAGGACAGATTTTTGAATGTTTGCTCGGTTTAGCGGGGACTCTAATGAACAAACATTATAGAATACCGCCCTTCGACGAAAGATATGAGCAAGAAGCTTCAAGAAAACTAGTTTTTTATGAACTTTATAAAGCTAGTGAACAAACGGCTAATCCGTGGATTTTTGAGCTCGAGCATCTCGGAAAAACACAAATATTTGACGGAAGAACGGGAGAAATTTTCGAGCAACCTGTAACAACAGGAAACGCTTATATCCTTAAATTAATTCATCAAGTTAATGATAAAATGCATGCACGTTCGACTGGAAATTATGCACGAATTACACAACAACCCGTCCAAGGAAAATCGAAAGGAGGGGGTCAACGACTAGGAGAAATGGAAGTTTGGGCTTTAGAAAGTTTTGGCGTCGCTTATGTTCTACGGGAGATGCTTACTGTCAAAGCCGACCATATAAGGGCTCGTAAGAAGATACTTAGATCCATTTTGGATGGTCATTCAGTACCAAAAGCCGACAGCGCTACAGAATCTTTTCGGGTACTTAGTAAAGAATTAAATTCCTTAGCTTTAGAATTGAATCACACTATTATATCAGGGAAATACTTTAATTTAGATAGAATCGAAGTCTAAATCAAGCAAAGTTTTGTATGATTGACTCACAAAAAGAACATCAAAAACTTAAAATTACATTAGTTTCTCCCGAGCAGATTCGCGTTTGGTCTGAAACCATTTTACCAAACGGAAAAAGAATTGGGGAGGTTACTAATCCCAAGACTATCGACTTAGCAACAAATAAACCAGAAAGAAACGGATCGTTTTGTGAACGAATTTTTGGACCCGTGAAAAGTAAAAAGTGTGCTTGCGAAAACAAGTTCGGAGAAGATAAGAAAGGCTTCGCCTTTGTTGACCGTAAAAAGACAAACGACTCCGGTCTGTGTGAACATTGCGGGGTTGAGTTTATGGATTCGCGAATTCGAAGATATCGAATGGGATACATTAAATTGGCAAGTCCAGTGACTCATATCTGGTATATCAAGCGTGTCCCCAGTTACATCGCGACTCTAATAGGAAAACAAAATTCCGAAATAAAAGACCTAGTATACTGCAATGTGTGATTTTATCAGAAGTTCCAATTATACAGAACCAAAAAAACTGTCATCCTTTTTTTTAGGATGCTCTTAAGTCTGACATGTTAATCCTTATGAGTAGCATGAAGCTTAGATTTCAAAACAAAAAAAATTGAAAAAGAGATTTTAGTCTAAGGTTGAGATATTTCATTATATCGAACTGCTTTTTTTGGCTTCGCTCAAATAACACATATTTTCGATCTTGGAATCAGCCGATTTCGTGGAAACTACCTCGAAACACATTATTCCGGGCAAAATGGTTTTCGAAGTCTAGTCATTGCATATAGGCTTTCGTTAGTCTTCTAGCCATCGAAGTAGAGCAGAAACCTAAAAGATCCAATAGAACGAACGACATAAACAAACCTTATGAGTTAGTTTCAGACGAGTCGAAACTTTTTTCTTTGAAAAAAGATGGGAAAAGACTGCTCAAAATTTCTATAGTTTTTAGTTTTAGGCAACAAACAAGATCGTTTACTTAGAACTTGAGCAACGAGTAACCTTTTGGTTAGTTTTTACGAGAAAAAAGTTTATCAAGACTTTTGATAGTGACTTGAGCCGGATGAATGGTAACTTTCACGTCCGATTCTAAGGGGAGGATTCTAAAAAACCTATCTAAATCTTTTTCTTGCTAGGCCCGCGGCTAACAAACCTACTATATTGCGATTCCGGGGTCTATTACAACACGGGGAAATTACATCCTGGATGGAAATTCTTGTCCCTTATATTTCTGGTTGGAATTTTGTAGAATTCCAAGAAAGAGAATTAGCTACCGGGGGAACCAGTATACAAAAACAACTAATTGGATTAAATCTACGAGCTCTTCTAAATCATTCATATATGGAATGGAGGAAGCTCTTAAAGAATCACCGAATCCAAAAGAGAAAAAACAAAATAGAAAAAAGAAAGAATTTTTTGGTCAAACGCATAAAATTCGCTAAAAACTTGATACAGGCAAAAATAAACCCGGAATGGATGGTTCTATGTCTATTACCAGTTCTCCCTCCGGAACTACGACCTATTTTTGTTTTGGGTGAACAAGTTGTTGTTGAGTCAGATTTTAATAAACTTTATCAAAAGGTTATTCTTCGGAATAAGAATCTTCAGAATAGTTTCGAAATACAAGGGGGTCCTTTCTACTCAACAGGAGATTTCCTGACACTTCAAAAACGATTACTCCAAGAAGCTGTAGATGCGCTTCTAGATAGTGGTAAAAGTGGACAACCAAGGAAAGACCACTTCCGTAATAGGCCGTATAAATCGTTTTCAGATGTTATTGCGGGCAAAGAAGGGAGATTCCGCGCAAATTTACTTGGAAAAAGAGTGGATTACTCGGCGAGATCCGTTATCGTAGTGGGTCCTTCTCTTGCATTACATCAATGTGGATTACCCCGTGAACTGGCAATCAAACTTTTTCAACCTTTTTTAATTCGTAATTTAATTGGCCAAGGCGTTGTTGCCAATATAAGGGCTGCTAAACTGTTAATTCAAAGAAGGATACCCGTTGTTTGGAAAATACTTCAACAAATTCTATTAGGACACCCCGTATTGTTAAATCGGGCACCTACTTTACACAAATTTGGAATACTTGCGTTTCAACCTATTTTAGTAAAAGAGCGAGCCATTCGTTTACATCCGGCAGTTTGCACAGGGTTTAATGCAGACTTTGATGGAGATCAGATGGCTGTTCATTTACCTTTATCAATAGAAGCAATTTTGGAATCTCGTTTACTGATGTTTTCTCATACAAATCTTTTGTCTCCAAGTAATGGAAGTCCTATTACTAAACCAACACAAGATATGCTCCTTGGACTTTATATATTAACAACTGAGAAGCCCCGAAATATTTCTCAATTTAGGTGCCGACCATCTAACCCAACAAAGAAATTTTTGCCAGAGGCAAATTTGTGTTTCTGTAATTATGATGACGTGTTCATAGCCTATCAAAAAAATCGAGTATCTCTAAAAAACCCTTTATGGTTTAGATGGAAAGTAGTAAATGGAACTATTCTTACCTCAGTAGACCAAGAAGTTCCCATTGAATTTCAATATCAATCCCTGGGTACATCCCAGCAAATCTATGAACATTATACAATCCAACGAGCTCGATCGGGAAAAGTCCTTACTATATACATTCGAACAACAGTAGGCCGTATTATTTTCAATCGAGAAATCGAAAATGCTTTTCTAGCTTTTTCAAAGCTTTCAGAATCCCCTCGAGCAATGCCAGTTTTTTAAACCAAGTCTGACACGATGTTTCTTATGATTCTTTAATTCATGCAGCGCTAAACAAAACTGTGGGAAGCCCGCGAAAAGAGGGCTGAAATACTTTGTTGAATTCCGCTGAGAAAATTTTGGAGGTTTCTCTTTATGAAACGAAAAAAACAAGCCCGTTTTTACAATAAAGGAATGGATACAATCGCAATGAAAGAGTTGATTAGAAGATTAATTGATCGCTTTGGAATGACTTGTACATCGCATATTTTGGATCAATTGAAAACTTTAGGCTTTTACCAAGCTACTAATGCATCTTTCTCATTAGGAATTGATGATCTTTTAGCAGCCCCGTCCAAGGGATGGCTCGTTAAAGAGGAAGACCAACAAAGTTTTTTCTCGGAAAAGCAAAACCTTTATGGCAATTTGCACACGGTGGAAACATTACGGCAATTAATGGAAAGATGGCATATTACAAGTGAATATTTGAAAGAAGAAATGCATCCAAAATTTCAAATAATAGACTCCTCGAATCCTGTTTACATGATGTCCTTCTCAGGAGCTAGAGGAAATAAATCTCAGATTCATCAATTACTAGGTATCCGAGGACTAATGTCAGATCCCCAAGGAAAAATTGTGGATCTACCCATTCAAGGCAATTTCCAAGAGGGGCTCTCGTTAACGGAATATATTATATCTTCTTACGGAGCTCGTAAAGGAGTTGTGGATACTGCTGTACGAACAGCAAACGCCGGATATCTTACACGTAGACTTGTTGAAGTAGTTCAACATATAGTTGTACGCAAAATAGATTGTGGTACGACCGAAGGTATTTTGTTCAGCCCTATTCAAAGCCAAAACCAAATAGACGAGACCGCTTTTTTACAAAAAATAACAGGTCGTGTTTTGGCAACTAATGTATATATAAATCGAAGGTGTATTGCCACGCGCAACCAAGATATTAGTTATAGACTTGCTAATCAATTCAGAAATCTTCTGATCCAAACAATATCTATACGGACCCCCTTTACTTGCAAAAGTCTATCTTGGATTTGTCAATTCTGTTATGGGCGGAATCTTAGTCACAACAATTTGGTTGAATTAGGAGAAGCGGTAGGTCTTATTGCAGGCCAGTCTATTGGAGAACCGGGAACTCAATTAACATTACGGACTTTTCATACCGGAGGAGTTTTTACGGGTAATATCGCAGGAACAATACGAGCCCCTTTCAATGGAAGAGTTCACTTTAATTCGAATTTGGTTTATCCTACGCGTACTTTTTTGGGACACCCCGCCTATATGTGTCGTAAAAATTTATTTCTAATTATTGATGATGGTGGCGATAAGGTGGATTACTCCCTCATTCCACCTAAAAGTTGGCTTTTTGTTCAAAATTACCAATACGTAGAATCGGAGCAACTTATTAGTGATTTTCGAACTAACACCTCTTTTTTAAGAGAAAAGGCACTTAAACATGTATATTCGGAACTTAGTGGAGAAATGCACTGGAGTGCTTTGGTCTGGCATGCGCCTAAATATACACGGGGTAATGTTCATTTGACACTTGGAGTGGCTCATTTGTGGACATTATCGGGAGGTATATACAAACCAAGGACAGTGCTTTTTTTTCCTTTTGCCCAAGATCAAGATCAAATAATTTTTCCACTTTTTCTTACCAAACAGAAAAATTCTTTCGACTCTTATGTAAATCAAAAGCAATCTAATCACGTTTACTTTCAATTTCCTGAAAAAGAAGAAAAAAATATATTTATCGAATCAGAACAAACTAAATTAAACAAAAACTCTATCTCTGTCCCGATTTTCTTAGAGAATTTCAATATTCAAGGTAAAAAACATAAAAATCAACTCCTAGTTCCTTTGTTTTATGCTTCAAAAAGAAAAAAAAGCAAAAAGGAAAATAAAGTTTCTTCAAAAGGTTTTCTGAAGATATCCAGAAGTGGTTTTTTTCCTAGAAATGTGGTTTTTTTTGTATGGAATAACTCCCAATACAAGACTCCTAGCTCAGAATATAAGGATTTACCCAACAAATATGCTCTCATCCCCGAAGAAGTTTTTTTTTTCGAAAAATACTCACCAAAAATGATAAAAAAAAATAGTATTATTCGACCAGATACACAAATAACCATTAAGAAAAAAAGTAAAATAGGTGGACTAGTTCAAATTGAAAAAAAGAAAACAAGATTTGTTATGAAAATATTACCCGGATATATCTATTTCTTTAGGAAGAAAAACCAAAAAGATTGGCGTACTTTTGTATCCCCCAGCCAGAACATTCTGGAGTATTTTCGACCTAACCGGACCTATTTTCAAATGATCAACAAATCTCGCAGGGCAAAGTCTTTTATTTTACTTCGAACTGTCGTGGAATATATAAATAATCCTAATCCAACGAATAAAAAAGTGCCTTTTTGCCCAGATCTTTTGAGAAAAGAGGACGATTTGCAAATTCAAGTGAGCGATTGTTTCTATAGGGGTAAACAACCCCAAAAAGGTATTCATTTAGTCCGGACTTGTTTAGCTCTGAATTGGGAACAATTAAATTCAGTAGAACTCGAGACTTCTATTTCCATTACTTCCATACAAACAAAGAAAAGTGTAACCGATATGATTCAATCTAGTTTGAGGAAACACGCTGCCCGAGGGCAAAAGCAAGATCAAATAAGTTTCAAACCGACATTTCCTCCTAGATTGGCCCAATCTAAATGTTTATCTTCGAGCGGAAATATTCAATTAACGAGCGAGTATATAACAACTTCTCATTCCTCCTCATATAATAGGAGGGACAAAAATATGTCTTTTCTTATTCTATTACCAACTGATTGTTTTAGAATCAATTTCTTCCAGAAAGAAAAAAATGACGAGGATACACGAAATAAATTCAATTCAACCCCGGACATACCTTTTATAAACCAGTTTGTGGATTTCTTGGGTTATTTACATAGCATCGAAAACTTCTTTTCATCTTCTCGTTTATTAAACTCTAAGACTTCGTTTAACAAAGATTTCAAAACTTTTGGATTTCGCAAATGCTATATTTTGGATGAATCTCGAAAAATTCTACAATTCTCGAGAGTGAATCGTGTTTGGAATCCAAAAAAGAGGAGATACAGATATTTGAAAATCGAATATCCGACAATGAATCTTGGACAATTATTTTGGAAAAATTTCGATATTTCCAAGAATGAGTCTTTTTCGGAATCAGGTCAAATTATCGCTGTTCGCGAACAATCGTTAGTAGTACGATTGGCTAAACCCTATTTGTCCACTCCAAAAGCAACTATTCATGGTAATTTCGCAGAAATTATTAATCAAGGAGACCCTTTAATAACTTTTTTCTATGAAAGGTTCAAAGCTAGTGATATAACTCAAGGTCTACCTAAAGTGGAACAATTGGTAGAAACACATTCAAAAAATCCTGTAGTCCAAAATATAGAAGAAAATTTCCGCATATGGAACCAAGATATGACAAGAACTCTTGGGAGTTTTTGGGGTTTATTCATAAGTGCTAAAATAATTATGGGACAGGGTCGGATTCATTTTGTTGACCAAATCCAAAAGGTTTATCAATCTCAAGGAGTACATATTTGTGAAAAACATATAGAACTTATTATACGACAAATGACCTCAAGAGTGCTCATTTCGGACGACGTAATGTTTAATGTTTTTTCACCTGGAGAACTTATTGGATTATCACGAGCACAAAGAATAGATCGTGCTTTCGACGAGGCAATCCACTATCAAACCAAATTACTAGGAATAACAAAGGCATCTTTTGATACTCCAAGTTTTATATCAGAGGCTAGTTTTCAGGAAACTGCCAGGGTCTTAGCTAGAGCTGCTCTTCAAGGTCGGATTGATTGGTTGAGAGGACTGAAAGAAAATGTGATTCTTAGTAATATGATACCCGCAGGTACTGGAGAAAATCCAAACTATTCCTTGTTTGCAAGAAGCAGAAACAAAAATACAAGGATACAAAAGATCAGCTTATTTAGCAAAAAGCAAGAAGATGTTTTTGTTTATGAAACAAAATTTTCTTTGTTTCTGCTTCCGGAAGTACATCACGATTTTTCCAGAAAGAAAAAGGTTTAAATAGATCAAACTTTTGCTTTGTTTTTTGTTATATAATTAATGACAAAAATAGCAAATAGGGCCGAGTCAATACATGTACTGTTTTCAAAAAGGAAAGAATAGATAATCCAGAAGATAGTTAGTAGATTCCGTTGGAATAGTTCAAAACTTTCTATTTGAAGGAAAAAGCAAATCGGAATGGGTGTATTGAAAAAGAATATTTTCAAAGACATGATCAAAGTAGCCGTTCATCTCGGACATAAAAAAAGTGAATGGAACCCTAAAATGGGATATTATATTTTGACCGAGTGTAGAAATCGACATATTATCAATTTAGTCCAAACAGCTCATTTTTTATCCGAAACCTGTGATTTTGTATTGGATGCTGCAAGAAAACGAAAAGAATTCCTCATAGTTGGTACGAGAACTTACGCTGCCGATTTAGTAGCATCAGCGGCTAAAAAAGCGGGTTGTCATTATGTGAATTACAAATGGCAAAGTGGTTTGTTAACGAATTGGTCTACTACAAAAGAGAGACTTGAAAGATTTAGAAATTTGAAACAAAAATACGATTCGGGACTTTTTCATCGACGACGTACGAAGAAAGAAATTGCGTTGATTGAGAAACAATTAGCGCTTCTACAGCAATATTTAGGAGGAGTTTTGTATATGAAAAAGCTACCCGATATCGTAATAATTGTTGATCAACAAAAAGAGTCTACTGCTGTTAGGGAATGTAGAACTTTGGGTATTCCAATAATTGGTTTAGTTGATACAAATTGTGATCCAGATTTGGTTGATATCCCAATTCCAGCTAATGATGATGCTCGAGGATCCGTTGGGTTAATTCTGAACAAAATAATGTCAGCTGTTTCTTACGGCTACAATACTACTAATAAACAACCAAATTTGAAATTATGAAGTTAAGGGTAATTTTGAGATTCATAACGTCACTTTATTAAGATAGAATTTTTGTGTTAGAATTGTTTTGTTTGTTTGAAAAAATAAAAACTTAGCAACTCTCTCGTTTTAGTTCTACTCATTGAGTATGATTCAGAAATTTGTCTTTTTCAACCAACGAAAGTCCTTCTAACTTTTTTGATCTAAAAGATAATATGCACATTTTTCAAAAAACTATTAGTATACTTAACAATTTTGTAGATATTTCGGACGTAGAAGTAGGCCAACATTTCTATTGGCAAATAGGCTTTTTCGAAGTTCACGGACAAGTGCTTATCACTTCTTGCTTTGTACTCGTTGTTTTATTGAGTCTAGCCATTTTAACTGTTCGAGACCCACAAACTATTCCAACAAGTAAGCAAAATTTTGCTGAATATATTCTCGAATTTATTCGAGACTTGGCCAGAACTCAAATAGGAGAAGAACAATACATTTCCTGGGTTCCTTTTATCGGAACCTTATTCCTATTTATCTTTGTTTCAAACTGGTCAGGTGCTCTTGTTCCTTGGGGGGTTATTAAACTCCCCCACGGCGAGCTAGCTGCACCTACAAATGATATTAATACTACGGTTGCTTTAGCTTTACTTACATCAATAGCATATTTCTACGCGGGTCTTGCAAAAAAAGGATTAAGTTTTTTTGGGAAATATATTCAGCCAACTCCAATACTTTTACCCATTAATATCTTAGAAGATTTTACGAAACCCTTATCACTTAGTTTTCGACTTTTTGGAAATATATTAGCTGATGAACTGGTAGTTGCCGTTCTTGTTTCTCTGGTTCCTTTAATTGTTCCTATACCCGTGATGCTCCTAGGATTATTTACAAGCGGAATTCAGGCTCTTATTTTTGCAACTCTCGCTGCAGCTTATATAGGTGAATCGTTGGAAGGTCATCATTAAATGACTGTACTGCTTCATAGGAGCAACGTTTACATCGATATATCAGGATCTAGATCTATTTGCAATAAACGAAAAAGCAGTGTTAGTCGGCCGGTATTATATAGGCAGTTACTCGGTTTGGTCTATGGGCTAGTTGTGAATTAGATTTTGGATTCCCGTACTGAATTGTTTCTCTTTGCAGCACAAAATATATAAAATATAACCCGGGCGGAAGAGTGGACAAAAGCGAGTTAAACAACCGAAAAACTTTTGTATTATCAACAACTCAAAAACTTTTTTTTTAGTGAAAGGAGATTACTATGAATCCTATTATTTCTGCCGCTTCTGTTATTGCTGCTGGATTAGCTGTGGGGCTTGCTTCTATCGGACCCGGTGTTGGTCAAGGTACTGCTGCAGGCCAAGCCCTAGAGGGTATTGCAAGACAACCGGAAGCAGAAGGTAAAATACGAGGTACATTGTTGTTAAGTTTAGCCTTTATGGAAGCTTTGACTATTTATGGGTTAGTTGTAGCGTTAGCGCTTCTATTTGCCAATCCTTTTGTTTAAATTTTGGTATTCAAAGTGCCCCTACCCCACCTCGCTGGTTTAGTAGGGGCAGACAATTTTTCCAACAAGAGATTACCTCTTTTATTTGTTTTTTCCGTGCTTATTCCAGTTCCAGCGAATTTTTGCACTGGAATAAAGATTTTGTTTTTAACAAAAAACTTTTTTATTTATATCTATAAGGGGGGACTATATGAAAGGAATTGCGAATTCTTTGATCTATTTGAGCTATTGGCCTTCCGCTGGCAGTTTCGGGTTCAATACCAATATATTGGAAACAAATATAATAAATATCACCGTGGTACTCGGTATACTCATCTATTTTGGAAAGGGAGTGTGTGCGAGTTGTATTTTTGGGTAATACGGCTGAGACTAATCAGCTGCGCGGCAAGAAAACTGCATAATCTCAACGAATTACTTCTAGATGAGAAATATAGAAGAACTACAGCATTTCGTAAAACAAACAGTAGTTACCTGGAGAAAATCCTTGAATGGTTAAAGCGGAACTGCTTGAAGTCGGGGTATAACATAACAATAACAAGGTGTATTCTTTCCACCTGCTTTGTCAAATTTTTTTAAGAAAGACATCGTTAAAGATTTTCTCGATATATAACATTCATATCTATGAAAAAGATTTCACCTATCCACCTGATTTCTCGAACAAAATTTGTTTTTAATGGTTGACAACCTACACAAAAAAGTGTTATTCAAAAAAACCAAAAGAGGAAAAAAAAGAGAACTTAAATACTAAGATAGAAACAACTTTGTCAAAAAAAAATCCCCTTTGACATAAGAGCCTTCAAAGCTAATATTTTAGTTGGTTTGTTATTTATCCAAATAGTAGAAAGAAAGGCAGGCTTGGTACCTTTAAAAAGGAAAAAATCAAGCGGGAGAGCCGAATGAATCGAAAGGTTCATGTTCGGTTTGGGAAGAGATTAATTATTCTAACTTAGCAATATTTTCAAGAATAGCTGATCCACTTTCATTAAGTAATCTATTAGATAACCGTAAATCCAAAATTTATAGTACTATTCAAAATTCCGAAGAATTATGTAAAGGAGCGCGCCATCAGCTTGAAAAAGCGCGAGCTCGTTTGCAAGAAATTGAAATGAGAGTCGATGAAATTCGAGCAAATGGATATTTACAAATCGAACAAGAAAAAGAGGATCTCGTTCAAGCTGCTTCAGTCAATTTAAAACAATTGGAGGATTCTAAGAACGAAACTGTTTCTTTTGAACAACAAAAAGTAATTGATCAGGTCCGGCAGCAAGTGTCCTATCAAGCATTACAAAAAGCTTTAACGTTTATGAAAAATTGTTTAAATACTGAATTACATCTACGCATGATCAACTATAATATTGGCCGGCTTAGAGCCAAAAGAACAGGACAATTTTTGTAGTTCTTACAGGTGGTTTAATTCTTCTTTTTTTTTTTTAACCAAAGCGGAAAATATTTTTTAGGAGGAATGATGATAACTATTCGACCCGACGAAATTAGTAGTATAATACGTGAACAAATCGAGCAATATAATAACGAAATCCAAGTGGTTAATATGGGCACTGTTCTTCAAGTAGGAGATGGTATTGCTCGTATTCATGGTCTTTACGAAGTAATGGCTGGGGAGTTGGTTGAATTCGAAGACAGTACAGTTGGTATTGCTCTAAATCTAGAAACCCAAAATGTTGGAGTTGTTTTAATGGGGGATGGCTTGACAATTAAAGAAGGGAGTTTCGTGAAAACAACGGGGAAAATTGCGCAAATACCAGTAAGTGATGCTTTTTTAGGTCGTATTGTAAATGCTTTAGCCCAACCTATTGACGGCAGGGGGCCTATTCCTGCTTCGGAATTTCGCCTGATTGAATCGCCCGCTCCCGGTATCGTTTCAAGGCGTTCCGTCTATGAACCTCTTCAAACGGGACTTATTGCTATTGATTCTATGATTCCCATAGGACGGGGTCAACGAGAATTAATTATTGGGGACAGACAGACCGGTAAAACCGCCGTAGCTACGGATACTATCCTCAACCAGAAAGGTCAAAATGTAGTATGTGTATATGTAGCCATCGGCCAAAAAGCTTCTTCTGTAGCTCAGGTAGTTAACATGCTACGGGAACGTAGTGCAATGGAATATACCATTGTTGTGGTTGAACCCGCGGACTCTCCCGCAACGTTACAATACCTCGCTCCTTATACAGGAACGGCTTTAGCCGAATATTTTATGTACAAGAAAAAACATACATTAATAATATATGATGATCTCTCTAAACAAGCGCAAGCTTACCGGCAAATGTCTCTCTTATTACGAAGACCGCCTGGCCGGGAAGCTTATCCAGGAGATGTGTTCTATTTACATTCCCGTCTTCTGGAACGAGCAGCTAAATTAAATTCTCAGTTAGGTGAAGGTAGTATTACTGCTCTACCAATAGTTGAAACTCAAGCTGGAGATGTTTCAGCTTATATTCCTACAAATGTAATTTCTATTACTGATGGACAGATATTCTTATCTTCTGACCTATTCAATGCGGGGATACGTCCTGCTATTAATGTAGGTCTTTCTGTTTCTAGGGTGGGTTCCGCGGCTCAGATAAAAGCAATGAAACAAGTAGCGGGAAAGCTTAAATTAGAATTAGCTCAAACTGCAGAGTTAGAGGCGTTTGCACAGTTTGCCTCTGATCTTGATAAAGGCACTCAAGATCAATTAGCAAGAGGTCAACGGTTGCGTGAGTCACTCAAACAGCCCCAGTCAACTCCTTTAACCGTAGAGGAGCAAATAGCTACTATCTTTACTGGAACGAACGGATACCTGGATAGATTCGATATCAGGGAAGTTAAAAAGTTTCTAGATCAGTTACGAGAATATTTAAAAAAGAAAAAGCCTCAGTTCGGAGAAATTATCCGTACCACGAAAATATTTACGGAAGAGGCGGAAGCTCTTTTGAGAGAAGCTATTAAAGAACAAACCGAACTTTTTGTAGTTCAACAAAAAAATTAACTACTTTCTTAGATTAGGCCCAAAATCCTGAGAATCAGATTGGAAAAAGAATACGCCCAATAGGAATTGAACCTATACCCAAGGTTTAGAAGACCTCTGTCCTATCCATTAGACGATGGGCGCTCTTTCTTTATCTTGTCACCCGGGGGATATCCCCGAGTGACGCTTTCTAGTTCTAGTTGGCATAAAAAATTTCGGAGTTTTTTGAATTTTTTGGAAAATATATCATGGAACCGACCGAGTTGAATTCTTCAAAATCAACAATCGTTTTAGAACCTTACCTTTTTAGTTAATTTTATTCAATAATGATTTTTTATGAATAAGAAGCGGGTAGCGGGAATCGAACCCGCATCGTTAGCTTGGAAGGCTAGGGGTTATAGTCGACATCTTTCGAATGTCTCTAATTCAGAACCGAACATGAATTTTTCAATTCATTCGGCTCCTTTATGGAAGATTTAGGCTTGGAGTACCCGTACCAAATCTATTTAACTTTTTGTTATCCATAACATCTATGTTAGTCTTTTTAAGCTATTTTATTTTCATACAAATAAAAGCCTAAGAACTTTCTAGATGATCCTTACGAGAAAATATTATTTGGTTTCTGTTTCTTCTCGTTACTTCGTTCTCTATTTATAGATATTATGTTCTTCAGGAAACCAAAGTCCATCGAGTACAAAGCAAAGTTGATAACTGAAGTAAACTAAAGTTATTGTTTCGCACTTTTTTGCTTTAACTTGAAAGATAGAAGAATCAAACAAGTTGAAGATTTAGTTACGAAGAACTAATATCTTTGGATTTCCATAGAGCTTCTTAGTACATTCGAAAGAGAAATGAAATCTTCCTTAAAAGTATTCTGTTTCGTTTTATTAGAGCCCACGAGGATTCCATTTACGAGAAATTCCACTTTTTTGTAGAGAAGGATCCTACCTATAAATAGAACTTTAATACGCTCAAAAAGATAAAAAAAAGTCAAAGACCTTTTTACTATTTGAGTAAATATTGGAACGAGTCACACTTTTACCACTAAACTATACCCGCTTATATTTGGATTTTCATTTCCACAGCAATTCTTTGGCCATTTTCTTGAAAAAATGACCCCAAAAATGGAAAATCACAAGTTTCTCAGAATCTCCCTTCTCTGGAAATGTAAGATTTTTGAAAAAAGCTAGTAAGATGTTTCCAGAGAGGGTTTTTCTTTTTACTTGAATTATAGATTGCCTTTACGAATTGCTAAGAAAAAAATAACTAAAGGACCAGTTATTACTGCTATAGTCAGCATAGTCAATTGTGCAATAACCTCTATGTTCATAAAACTATTATCAACTCGATGAAAACTATTTGTATTTTTATTAAGTTAATCATAATCAAAAATAGAATTTTTTCGAAATATCCTAACCTGTTTAGAAAACTTAGAGCCTTCAAAGATTTCGATTGTTACAATAAAAAGAGAAGCTTGAAAGTAAAATGAAAAAAAGGATAGACTCGATGATAACGCAGAGGCGAGGATAGAGATTATATTTTATATATTTTCTAAAACAACTTTTTTCCGTGATAAATAAAGACTTCTTCCATCTAGGAGAGATGGCTGAGAGGACTAAAGCGGCGGTTTGCTAATCCGTTGTACGGATAATCCCGTATCGAGGGTTCGAATCCCTCTCTCTCCGTTTAGTTACTTTCATTTAATTGGAAGAGAAAAAGATTTCACCGAAAGAACTACGAGCTTTCTTCTTTACGGCCCGGATTACGCCCCGGATCGTTGGATAGAAATCCGAAAAGAAAAAGGGAAACAAAGAATATTACTACCGTATAAACAAACACCTTAAGAGTAAGCATTGCGCAATCTCCGAGGTCCTTTTTTAATCTAAAAAAGGGATAATATAGATCAGAATTCAATTATTTCATTTAATAATAATATATAGCAATTAAAAGAACCAATTAAATAGAAGAAAGTAAATAGAATAACGTAAATAGAATACTTTTATGCTCCCCGATCTTTTACAAAATACAATTTTTTTCTTTTATCCAAACTGTTAACAATTTCAATTTATGAACGGCGAACAAAAGCCCCATCTCTATCTCTTCCTTCTTTCAATTAAAAAACTGCTAATCTGCAAATTTCTAACGAAAACTTACAGCAGCCTGCCAAACAAAAGCTAATAGAAAAAAGAACACCGGGATAATTGGCATCACATCAATGATTGGATCAAAACTTGCATATGCCTCGGGTAATTTGCATAAAATAAAATTACTCCAAAGAACAAAGGCGTTTGTGACAAAAAATTTGAGCATAACTGGTATCTCCTAAATCACTTAGTTTCTTTTGAATTCGCGTTTCTAAATCCGCTTAGGCTTTTATTGACAATATTTCATAAACTATTCTACTAAATCTAATAGAGATTGACCAATTTTTAGATCTTTTGTTTCAGATACGTCCAAGCTTACGATACGGCCAAGCACTATCTTTGGTTTATATGTATCAATGAGCCTATTAGGTAGTTCTTTTTTTGTTGACAAAACGAAAAAGAATCATGATAATGTGAATTTACCGGCTGGCTGTAAGGCAGCAATTTAGCTCTTTACTTTAATTGACAACGAAAAAAATCAAAGAAGTCCAACGGATAGTCGAAGGTAACGCATAATAAACTATAAAGTCTTAAATAGTTCCAGGTTCGACGATTCGATTCCATTTTTTGGTGAGATTTTATGTTCATGAGTAGTCGTGGTTAATCAAGAAATTGGGGCGTCGCCAAGTGGTAAGGCAGCAGGTTTTGGTCCTGTTATTTCGAAGGTTCGAATCCTTTCGTCCCAGAATTATTGATCCTTTTTGCTTTTTTTTTTAGGAGATCTCCTGTAAAAAAAGGTCAACCAAGAACACATAAGTTGCTCTTGGTTGACAACTTCCTAAGAAGTTAAATATTATGATATTATGATGAACGATTGTGGGCCCCTATCGTCTAGTGGCCCAGGACATCTCTCTTTCAAGGAGGCGGCGGGGATTCGACTTCCCCTAGGGGTACGAGAATAAAGGTTTATGGTTTATGGTATGATCCAATAAAATATCTATGCTCCGGGGTCGATGCCCGAGCGGTTAATGGGGGCGGGCTGTAAACTCGTTGGCGTTAATGTCTACGCTGGTTCAAATCCAGCTCGACCCAAAAGAAAGAAACTAGACCCTGTATCTCTAAAATTCTGTCACCTCAAAAATCTAGACTACTTATCCAAGTAAGAAATGAAGGGGGATTGTAGTTCAATTGGTTAGAGTACCGCCCTGTCAAGACGGAAGTTGCGGGTTCGAGCCCCGTCAGTCCCGCTCTACAGAATTAATCAAAATATTTTTTTTAACTAATTAGAAAAGGTATAAATAAATTATAAAAGAGCCTGCTATCGGGATCGAACCGATGACCATCGCATTACAAATGCGATGCTCTAACCTCTGAGCTAAGCAGGCTATTAATTTTCTAGCGCTAGCTATTCTTATGAGTCAATTATGCAAGAAGAAACTTATCAGAAAGACGAAACAAGTGTTTTTCGATATATTGATCTTGATCGTTATATATTGATCTTGATCGTTTATAACTAACTTCTACTATTGAATCGTCTCTACATGGACATTATTTGCATAATAGTAAAAAGATAGGATAGAATCAAAAGGGCTCTACTTTTTGATTTATCTCCCGACCCCGGAAGATAGTTAGTCAATGATCTGATCCAAAGAGGTCGTTCAGGCGTAAATCATAGAATGAAAGGTACTTTTGTTTTAGAAAAAAAGGGGATATGGCGAAATTGGTAGACGCTACGGACTTGATTTTCTTGAGCTTTAGTTGGAAAGCCTACTAAATGGGAGCTTTCCAATACAGGGAATCCTGGGGTATCCGAATAGGTAATCCTGAGCCAAATCCAATTTGAAGAGATAGTCACTAGTCTCTTTTCTTAAAAAAAAGGGGGGGGGGTAGGCGCAGAGACTCGATGGAAGCTATTCTAACGAACGATTCTTAGTAAACCAAAACTGGGCTTTAATTTGGAAAAAGGCGGAAAATCTTGATTAGTATAAATAAATATGATTGAACGAGAATAAAGGTAGAGTCCTTTTCTGCTAGTTATAGTTTATTATTATAGCACCAAAGCAATTTGGAGTAGGGAGAAAATCCGTTGGTTTACGAAACTGTGAGGGTTCAAGTCCCTCTATCCCCAAGCCCGGTTTTTAAAGACCAAAATTATCGTTGCTTTCGGATCGGGGGGGGGGGGGGTTCCTTCCTCGATAAGTTATATATATATAACTTTCCAAAAAAGGAAAAGCCAAGAGTAGAGGACTTCAAAATCCCCCCTGGAGCCGGGATAGCTCAGTTGGTAGAGCAGAGGACTGAAAATCCTCGTGTCACCAGTTCAATTCTGGTTCCTGGTAACTATATATATTTTGATGCCTTTGATGTATCCTCCCCCTAGAAAATCACAAGGATTATCTATCGGTTTCTACTTTTGTCTAGTTATTGGTGGAAACATTCTTTATTACTTCATTCCAAGAAATGTGAGCAGTTACATCTTACCCTATGCTTTGAAGGGCTTGATGCGCTTGTTTTTTAGATTCACGTTAATTTTTTGGTTTGTTAGTTATTGGTTCAAATCAAAACTGTTTTTTTGTTTGTCTTATACAAACGTCTAATCCAATCGGGGCCTATCACGCTTCTCACGATTTGTTGAAAAATTATTCAAGAACAACGAAAAATGAAATCTTTTGGACTGGACTCTTTAGGGGATGAATGAGTACAAATCTGGTAAACGTCAATGGCACAAATAGTCAATGGCACAAATAAAATAGTCCGGTGTGTTTAGGGCTATACGGGCTTGAACCGTAGACCTTCTCGGTAAAACAGAATCAAATTTGTGTTATCTCAATGACTCGAACTGTTTTAAGAACCCAACATGCACTTTTTTTGCGTTCGGCTCTTTATTATTACGTGAGGTTGCCCTTCTTTTCTTTCTCTATTAGATAATAAGTTGGCTCCGTATGCTTGAATTTTTGTTTCGCAAACAGTCCCAAAGTTTCTCCAAAGACCTTTTTTGACGTAGGCCTGTCTTACTCCGACATAGAATAATAACTTAGTTCTCTTTCGCTAAAAAGTCAAAGAACAGTACTAATGATCCTTTATACACCTAAAAGTTCATAAGGCGAAAAGAGCTTATTTTGAAAACCTCGTATGTATTCCTTATGCTCGACATTTCATGGATCAAAGATTGACCATATCAAAAAGATAATTATCCGATAAATTTTTTTTGAGTCATGCTTTTTTCCTCTCCTTAGACTTTTGGAAAGTAAGACCTTTGTACTTTTTATCTAATATAAATAAATCGGATGAATTAAAAAGCTCTTTAGAAAAGCACTGGCGCACGTGTAAACGAGGTGCTCTACCGACTGAGCTATAGCCCTGCGATTTTTATCCACTATACTAAAATAAAACCTTTTTTGTCAAGGTAAAGCTTATTCCAAGGAAACCCGAATTTTTTGGTAACGGGACATATATGTTTGACTATTTGATTTCGTATAAAATTGTTTAACAACCCTTATTTTTGGAAAAACCTACTTAACTCAGTGGTTAGAGTATCGCTTTCATACGGCGAGAGTCATTGGTTCAAGTCCAATAGTAGGTAAAATTTGTCTGAAATTTGTAAATCAACACAGTGAGTATTCTGCTTTAGAGAGTTGCACCCCCCCCCCTTTTTTTTTCAAGGGGGGGGGGGTCTCCGGGTGAAATGTTCTTTTTTTAGTTGGAAGCGGAGGAAGGCTGCGGTGGCAGAATAGCGCTGATAGCCTCTAATCGCGTTCTAGCTCGTTTAACCGCGAGCTCGGCCTCGATTTTTTGTCTTTTTCCTTCGGCCATATTTAAGCCCGCTTTTGCCTGATTAAAAGTTTCTTGAGCCTCTTGTTGATCAATATCAGCACCCTTTTCTGCGTCATTTACCAATAAAAGCACTTGATTTTTGTCTATCTTAGCAAAACCACCCATCAAAGCAATAGTAGACCATTGCCCATTAATACGTATTTGCATAACTGCTATATCTACAGCAGTAACAAGTGAAGCATGATTTGGTAATATACCGATCTTGCCACTATTGGTTGATAGTATGATCTCTTTTACTTGGGAATCCCAAACAACTCGATTAGGAGTTAATACACGAAGATTTAAGTTCATTTTTTATTTGAAGTAAGTTGATAGTTTTCACGGCATTTTATTCATGAAGATATCACCTCATCAATATTACCGACCAAGTAAAAGGACTGCTCGGGAAGACCATCTAAATCTCCAGAAAGGATCATTTGAAAACCTCTAATTGTTTCGATAAGACTAACATATTTGCCAGGAGAACCTGTGAAAACCTCTGCTACAAAAAAAGGCTGTGATAGAAAACGTTCAATTTTTCGTGCTCTTGCTACAGTTAAACGATCTTCTTCTGATAATTCGTCCAATCCAAGAATAGCTATAATGTCTTGAAGTTCCTTGTAACGTTGCAAGGTTTGTTTGACTCCCTGTGCAATTTCATAATGTTGTTCACCCACGATTTCGGGTTGGAGCATAGTAGATGTGGAATCCAAAGGATCGACCGCGGGATAGATTCCTTTAGCAGCTAATCCTCTTGATAGTACAGTAGTCGCATCCAAGTGTGCGAATGTTGTAGCGGGCGCGGGATCTGTCAAATCATCCGCGGGTACATAGACGGCTTGAATTGAGGTTATTGATCCTTTTTTTGTCGAAGTGATTCGCTCTTGCAAAGAACCCATTTCTGTGCTAAGGGTGGGTTGATAACCCACGGCCGAAGGCATTCTTCCTAATAAAGCGGATACCTCCGATCCTGCTTGAACAAACCGGAAGATATTATCTATAAATAAAAGTACATCTTGTTCATTAACATCTCGGAAATATTCTGCCATAGCTAGGGCAGTTAAACCAACTCTCATACGAGCTCCTGGCGGTTCATTCATCTGACCATAAACCAGAGCTACTTTGGATTCTGCAATATTTTTTTCATTAATTACCCCGGATTCTTTCATTTCCATATAAAGATCATTTCCTTCACGGGTACGTTCTCCTACTCCACCAAAAACGGATACACCCCCGTGCGCTTTAGCAATGTTATTAATTAACTCCATAATTAGTACTGTTTTACCTACTCCAGCCCCCCCAAAGAGTCCTATTTTTCCTCCGCGACGGTAGGGAGCTAAAAGATCCACAACTTTAATACCCGTTTCAAAAATGGATAAATTGGTATCCAACTGGGGAAATGCAGGAGCAGGTCGATGAATAGGAAATGTTGTATCTGTATCTACAGGACCTAAATTATCAACGGGTTCTCCCAGAACGTTGAAAATTCGTCCTAGAGTAGCCTTCCCTACTGGGACACTTAGACAAGCTCCCGTATTAATTACTTTCATTCCTCTAGTTAAACCGTCTGTAGCACTCATAGCTACAGCTCTAACTGTGTTATTTCCTAATAACTGTTGTACTTCGCAAGTAACAGAGAAAGCTCTATCATCTTTTTGACCTTTCACTATCAAGGAATTGTAAATATTAGGCAGATTGCCCGGGGGGAAAGATACGTCTAGCACGGGACCAATTATTTGGGTAATTTGGCCTATACTCGTTTCGCTTTTTGTAGAAACAAGAAAAGTGTTTTTTGTTTTCATAAAATCCACCAAGAATAAAATAGTATATATCTATGTATATAGACTATTTTTGGCTTGAAAAATCAAATAGCCCATATCCAGTCAGATGAAGAAATCAGTCAACAATCAAACTACTTGTAGCCAGCTTTATTCTAATATTTCTAGTAGGTCCAGAATCTATTTTTGTCATTCAAAGTGTCTACTCCTGTATTTCAAAACTCTTTTCAGTAAAAAAAAACCTCGAAAAATTATGTCGATTCGACTTTGAATTTACAATTAGGTTGCATTATACTAAAAGAACAACCTAAAATGAAAGTGTATCTAGCAAATCTACTTGTCTCCTGACCATGTTATTTTGTTTTATTGCTTATTTCTATTTCTCTTAAAGGACCTATGTCGAGCAGACCTCGTATTTGTAAGAAAACAGATTTGACTAGTTTTAGGGAGGGACTTATGTCACCAAAAACAGAGACCAAAGCAAGTGTAGGATTCCAAGCTGGTGTTAAAGATTATAGATTAACTTATTATACTCCGGAGTATCAGACTAAGGATACTGATATCTTGGCAGCATTCCGAGTAACACCGCAGCCCGGAGTACCGCCTGAGGAAGCAGGAGCAGCTGTAGCTGCTGAATCCTCCACCGGTACATGGACCACTGTGTGGACTGATGGACTTACCAGTCTTGATCGGTACAAAGGACGATGCTACGACCTTGAGCCTGTTCCTGGAGAAGACAATCAATTTATTGCTTATGTGGCGTATCCGTTGGACCTTTTTGAAGAGGGTTCCGTGACTAACATGTTTACTTCCATTGTAGGAAACGTTTTTGGATTCAAAGCTCTACGGGCTTTACGCCTGGAAGACTTACGGATTCCTCCTGCTTATATAAAAACATTTCAAGGGCCCCCTCACGGTATCCAAGTTGAAAGAGATAAATTAAACAAATATGGACGCCCTTTATTGGGGTGTACTATCAAGCCTAAGTTAGGTCTATCGGCCAAAAACTATGGTAGAGCCGTTTATGAATGTCTTCGTGGTGGGCTTGATTTTACTAAAGATGATGAAAACGTCAATTCTCAACCATTCATGCGCTGGAGAGACCGCTTTGTTTTTTGCGCGGAAGCTCTTAATAAAGCTCAAGCTGAAACAGGCGAAATTAAAGGGCATTATTTAAATGCTACTGCAGGTACATGCGAGGAAATGATCAAAAGGGCAGTATTTGCAAGAGAATTAGGAGTTCCTATTGTCATGCATGACTATCTGACAGGAGGTTTTACCGCGAATACTAGCTTGGCTCATTATTGCCGAGATAACGGCTTACTTCTTCACATTCACCGCGCAATGCATGCAGTTATTGATAGACAAAAAAATCATGGTATGCATTTCCGTGTACTGGCTAAAGCGTTGCGCTTGTCCGGCGGGGATCACATTCATGGTGGTACTGTAGTTGGTAAACTTGAAGGAGAACGAGAAATCACTTTAGGTTTTGTGGATTTACTTCGCGATGATTTTGTTGAAAAAGACCGAAGTCGTGGTATTTATTTCACCCAAGATTGGGTATCTATGCCGGGCGTCCTGCCTGTAGCTTCGGGAGGTATTCATGTTTGGCATATGCCAGCTCTAACTGAGATTTTTGGAGATGATGCAGTACTCCAATTTGGTGGAGGAACCTTGGGACATCCTTGGGGGAATGCACCCGGTGCTGTAGCTAATCGAGTTGCTTTAGAGGCTTGTGTACAGGCTCGTAATGAAGGGCGTGATCTTGTTCGTGAAGGTAATGAAGTGATCCGCGAAGCTAGTAAATGGAGTGCTGAACTAGCTGCTGCTTGTGAAGTCTGGAAGGAGATCAAGTTTGAGTTTGCTCCAGTGGATACGGTGTAATTCAGTGCTTTTATACTAATAAGTAATCATTTCTTTTTTGAAAGCACCAAGATCCGGGTGGGTTTACCCCGCCCGGATCCTTATCAATATTGTGCTTTTCTTATTCTAAAAAAAAATGATGAAGTCCTGTTTTCTTAAAGCGGAAAAAAGAGTTAGGTTTATTTCCAGGAGTTAGTAGCTCAGCGGAGAAGAGCACATGGTTCCGGACCATGAGGTCAAGGGTTCAAATCCCTTCTAGCTCAGATTCTAGTAGAAATAGATAAATATTTCTTTTTGTCACAGAGATGCTTTTTTTCATCAATGAAGAACTCTATGAAAATAAGACTTTGCTTCAAAAAACTCGCTTTTCATGGAAAACGCGATATTCTCGTTTTTTTTTTTATTTGAGTATGAGCATGCAAAATCTTGCCCATGAATAATGGACAATGATAGAAAAAAAAGAAACAACTTTCTAGATTTCGTTTTCTATGGAAAATTCTAATTTATTCTCCTTTTTTGTACCTTTAGTAGGTTTAGTTTTTTCGGCGATCACAATGGTGCTTTCTTTTTTGTATATCCAAAAAGATGATCTTCAGTAACTTTGAACAAATCAATGTCGACAAAAAATAAGACCTTTCTTCTGTGATTATGAGATTACAGAAGAAACTTTCCGAAATTTCGTAAGAAGAGAAGAAATACGAAGGAAGAATTAAAAATTTGATAAAAAGCTATTACAAAGCTTGTGAAAGGAATAGCGGCAAATCCTTTAGCTATTTCTTTCACAAGCTATTACAAAGCTTGTGAAAGGAATAGCGGCAAATCCTTTAGCTATTTCTTTCACTTCAATACAATGGAATAGAATATGATTTCTATGAATCATCAAGCGAAAAGGCTCTGGATAGAACCAATCAAAGGTTCTCGAAGAAAAAGTAATTTTTTCTTTGCTTCTATCATTCTGGGAGGTGCATTAGGTTTTTTACTGGTTGGATTTTCAAGTTATATAGGTAGGAACCTGGTACCACCTTTATTATCTCATCAAATACTCTTTGTTCCACAAGGAATCGTAATGTGTTTTTATGGTATTGCCGGTCTATTTTTTAGTTCTTATTTGTGGTGTACGATCCTTTTCAATGTGGGAGGTGGTTACAATAAAATAGATGAAAAAAAAGGAATTCTATGTTTTTTTCGCTGGGGTTTCCCAGGTAAAAATCGTCGTGTTTTTTTACGAGTTCCTCTGAAAAATGTTCAGACTATTAAAATGGAAGTACAAGAAAGTCTTTTTTATAGCCGACACGTTCTTTATATGAAAGTGAAGGGTTTACCAGATATTCCTTTAGCTCATACTGGTGATCATTTCAATCTAAGCGAAATGGAACAAAAAGCTGCAGAATTAGCGCATTTCTTGCGCGTGTCTATTGAAGGGTTTTGACAGACAGAAACGCTTCCCCCTAAAAAATTGTCTAAAAAAAAATGTTTGATCAAAAAAAATCAGATATCAAAGAATAGACGCTTTACAAAAGAAGCTATTCCTAGAATATTGAGGCGAACCTTTTTTAATTGTTATTTTGAGTACAAAAAGATTTTAGAATTTTATATGGGTTTTATACCTCATTCTATAGTTCGTACTTTATCCCGACTTAGAACAGAACTCGCGGGTGAATCAGGTCCGTTAACTTTTTACGAGCTGGAAGTGGCAAAAAAAAGAGCATCTGTTTCTCTACGATATCTTACATGTTTAATTGTACTCCCCTGGATTATTTCTATTTCACTACATAAAAGCGTGGAATCGTGGGTTACTTTTTGGTGGAATGCTGATTCTTTCAAAATCTTGGATTTTTTAAAAGAGGGAAACATCCTAGTCAATTTTGGTCAAATCGAAGAGCTTTTGTTTTTTGAAACAATGGTCGAAGATTGTTCAGAAACATTTTCAAAAACCAGTTTTAGAGAGATTCAAAGCAAAACTAAATGGGTCAAACTGTACAAAAGAGACTGTATCCAAATAATTACACATTTATTCACAAATCTTATAGGTTTTGCTTTTCTAACTACTTTTCTTTTTATGGGTCATAAAAAATTTACCATTCTTCTTTCTTGGATTCGAGAATTCTTCTATAGTATGAGTGATACGATGAAAGCTTTTTCAATTCTTTTAGCAACTGATCTATGTATTGGGTTTCATTCACCCCACGGTTGGGAACTGCTCATCTATTGGTTTTCTGAAAATTATGGATTTGCGCAGAATTATCGAATTATATCGAGTCTTGTTTCCACTTTTCCGGTTATCTTGGATACAATTTTGAAGTATTGGATTTTTCGGCGTTTTAATCGTATATCTCCTTCGCTTGTAGTAATTTATCATTCCATGAATGAATAAAAGCTCATCCGTTTGAATCACTCAAATAACCACCGTTAGGTTTCAAAAAACAAAAAATAGTCAAATCAGAGATAGAGAAAATCAACTCTCTTTCAAAGAAAAAAAGCTGAAATGAAGAATTTCATAATTAACCATGAAAACAAAAAAATCTTATGATAAAGTTACAAGGTGGGTAACTCCGCCAATTTTGATGTTAATAATCATACATATAATAACTGGGGCTTGTAGTTCAAATGCATATCCTATTTTTGCTCAAAAAAGTTACGAAAATCCTCGAGAAGCTACTGGGCGCATTGTATGCGCTAATTGTCACTTGGCTAAAAAATCCGTAGAGGTAGAAGTTCCACAATCTGTACTTCCTAATAGCGTTTTTGAAGCAGTAGTGAAAATTCCCTATGATACACAAATCAAACAAGTTTTAGCCAATGGTAAGAAGGGAGGTCTAAATGTAGGAGCTGTTTTAATTTTACCTGAGGGCTTTGAATTGGCTCCTCCAGAGCGTATTTCTCCTGAGATCAAAGAAAAAATGGGTACTCTCAATTTTCAGAATTATAGCCCCTCCAAAAAAAATATTATTGTAATCGGTCCTATTCCGGGCCAAAAATATCAAGAAATTTTGTTTCCAATTCTTTCCCCGGATCCCGCTAACAAAAAAGAAATCCACTTCCAGAAATATCCCATCTATGTAGGGGGTAACAGAGGAAGAGGCCAAATATACCCCAACGGGAGTAAGAGTAACAATACGGTATATAATGCTTCAGTAACCGGTAGAATCAGTCAAATATTACGTAAAGAAAAAGGTGGATACGAGGTAACTATTGAAAATATATCGCAAGGTCGATCTGTAATTGACATAATTCCTCCGGGACCAGAACTTCTTGTTTCGGAAGGTGAGTTTGTTAAGGCGGACCAACCACTAACAAATAATCCTAATGTGGGTGGATTTGGTCAGATAAATGCGGAAATAGTACTTCAAGACCCTTCTCGAATTCAAGGTCTTTTAGGATTCCTAGCATCGGTTGTTTTGGCGCAGATTTTTCTAGTTCTTAAGAAGAAACAATTTGAAAAAGTTCAATTAGCTGAAATGGAATTTTAACTCAGAAATCTAACGGGAAGTTAATAACTATAGAAGTATAATTCTTATTCGTGGGCGAGATGCCGACCTTACCTGTTTTTAGGTAGGTAAGGTCGTTGGGGTTTTTCCTTTATAAGCTTTTTTGTCCATTTCGGACGTATATCCCATTAGAGAGATGAACCTAATCCGGAATAGGAACCATAGAAAAAGATACCTATTAAACCAATTACAAGAATGCCAGCTACAGTGCCTACCAACCAAAGAGGTATTCTACCAGTAGTATCCACCATTTCTCTTACTCCTTTACAAAATTTAGTAGTCATACTCAAATTAGAAAGAGTCATACATAAATAATTATATGTTCTAATTAGATTGTTTTGAAAGGAATAAGAATTTTCATCTTTAATTCTAATTGAAAAAATAATTGGAAAATAGAACAGCAAGTACAAAAATAAGTAACAATCCCCAGTATAAGCTGGTACGATTTAATTCCACACTTTGTTCATTCGGGTTTGTTTGTGTCATAACTTTAATAATTGAAACTTCATCGTTGGATGAATTGCATTGCTGAGATGGATCCCAAAAAAAACACTGTAGGAACAGCTAGACCGTGAACCGCTAGCCATCGAACGGTAAAAATTGGATAGATTTTTTCTGTAGTCATTAGTTCCTCCTAAAAAGATTTAGTAAATTGTTCAAGTTGTTCTAATGAATTGAAACGGTCAGTTATTAATGGAACCTCCTGTTGGTTTTCTGTAAAATACTCGTTTGGTCGAGGGCTACCAAAAACATCATAGGCTAAACCTGTACTGACAAATAACCAACCTGCAATGAATAAGGAAGGTATAGTAATACTATGAATAACCCAGTATCGAATACTAGTAAGAATGTCCGCGAAGGAGCGTTCTCCTGTATTTCCAGACATATACAACTCCAAAATTTGATTTATTCAAAATTCAAAGGGAATTAATCCCGTACAAGATATAAAATCAAAAAGGGGAAATATCAAAACGAAAACCTAATTTCTTTTTGAGTGTGTATGTTATATATAGATAGAACGTGTCTTTGAAGTATACTGGACCAGTATAATCAGCCTTTTCCTGACACAGCAATTTTGAAAGGAGAAAAGAGCCGAGAGACATTGAATTTGATCTTTTTTTTTTTTCAAAAAAAAGAATCTCTGGAGTCTCTGAAATTAGTTGTATTCGACAACTATTGATCAAAGAGGACGATTTGACTAACAAAAGATATTAGGTTGAATTTTATATAAGTCGTATCTTATTTAAACCAAAAAATAGAATTAATGTAAAAAGAAAAAAAATTAACAAAAAACAAAAATAACTAATTAGAATAGCCATGGAAACACGGAATCCAATATATAAGGTACATATATTTAAGAGGCAATTATCTAAATTGGAAAAGATTGCACCAAAATATACAAAACAAGCAACAAGAATTTCTAGGTTTTTTTTCTTTTTTTCTATGAGATGAAATTTCTTTCATATTTTTGCGAAAGAAAACGGGGTGCTTTGCTTTTACCTCTCATAGGTTATCTTTAGCCCGCGCCTCTCCGTCAAATTATACTAAAAAATAATAGATCTATAGAATATTTCTAGTAAATAAAATCTCAAGTTTTTTTTTGTAAAAACAAAAAGAGGGGATGCCCCAAAAACCTTTTTGGAATTGATTTAGTCAAACTACTTGATATAGCTATAATGGGATATAGCTATATTTTCTACTTTTTGCTTTAATTGAGATGGTTGAAACTTTACTTTCGGGAATAGTTTTAGGGTTGGTTCCTATCACCTTGGCCGGGTTATTTGTAACAGCATATTTACAATATCGGCGCGGAGATCGATTAGATATTTGATTCAATAACTTCTTTCTTTTTATTCTCATTTATAATTTCAAATAAATAATGAATGGTTGCTCAGGTCTTTGGTAAGGTCTTCTTTTTTTGTCAGTTTGGTCCAAAGTGAAGTGGATCAAATTCTGAAACACGCCCTGTAGGATTTGAACCTACGGCATCAGGTTTTGGAGACCTGCGTTCTACCAAGCTGAACTAAGAGCGCTTCTTTTCAATAAAGAAAGGCAACAACAGAGCAGATAGAGGTTAATCCCTTTACTGGCTCACTAGCCAAAAATACAATATAATTGGGTCAAATTAGAGGGTAAACTATAAGTAGGGATGACAGGATTTGAACCTGCGACATTTTGTACCCAAAACAAACGCGCTATCCAAGCTGCGCTACATCCCTTTTTTGGAAATCATTTTTGGAGTGGTAACAATTTGATTGTAATAAAAAAAATACTTGTTTGCTCTGCTTTCCTTCCAGTATTTTTTAGTCCAGCATCTTTTAACAGAGGTTGTTTCAAACACAGCAGATTAATCTATTTGAAATATTTATTCAAGTAAGGAGAATGTTCTATGCAAGATATAAAGACATATCTTTCAACAGCACCCGTTTTAGCGACTTTCTGGTTCGGTCTTTTAGCCGGTTTATTGATTGAAATTAATCGTTTTTTCCCTGATGCTCTTACTTTTTCTTTTGCTTTTTAGGCTGGTTTCTTCCCAACCTGTTTTCTTGTCAATAGTCAAAATGGTTCAACCCTTTTTGGAGCTTGGGAGTATATGTGGATAGTGGAAGATTCATTTTCTAAATGTTACAAAAAATATGAGAAAAATATTATCTTAATATTACCTTTATCTTATGGAAGAACTTTTTAAAGTAAAAAAAGCCAAAAGAAACAGGTTCGAGAACCCGAGTGGGAAAACATTTTCTTTTACTGATTGAACAAATAAATAGACTACTATATTAAGTTCATGCCGGCGAAAGCGGGGGCGCGAGTTGTGGTTTTTTTGGAATGTTTTGCTTGTACCCAAGAAGGTGTTCAAAAAAGATTTCCAGGTGTTTTTAGATATATAACTCAAAAGAATCGACAGAATAAACCAACTCCACTGGAACTCAAGAAATTTTGTCCTTTTTGCTTGAAACATACCGTTCACAAAGAGAGAAAAAAATAAAAGCAGCTCTTTTTTGATCTTTTGATAGAAATCAAAAAAATGGTATTTTACCAAGAAACCTCTATTTTTTAAAGGAATAACATTTGAAAAATTAATGAAATTATGTCTAAGCAATCTTTTGATTTTAAGCGATATAAGCCGGAGGCACCGTCTGGTAGTCGTAAACGTCCACTCAAAAAATTTAAAAAACCTATTAGAATAAAATCAGAGGATCAGATTAATTATAAAAACGTGAGTCTGATTAACGGGTTTATTAGTCAGCGAGCAAAAATATTATCTAGAAAAGTTACTAAATTAACTTGGAAGCAACAGCGTCTTATGTCTGTTGCTATTAAACGAGCTCGTATTCTATCGTTACTCCCGTTTATAGTCAAAACAAAATTCAAAAAATTGTACTAAAAATAGAGTCTAATTCACCTAAATAAGCAAAAAAATTGAAAAAATATATTTCCTCTCGTAATCTTTATTGCTTTTTTTTTCCCGGAGTGAATCCCCGGGGGTTGGGCTTTGCTTATGTCATAATTTTTTGAGAGAAAGTAGAAAAAAAAGGAGTACATAATGTAGCTATTTGCGCAAGGTTTTTACGATTTTGGGACAGCCGGTTTTTATACATACAATATACAAATTGGCTATAAGATAGCCCCGAAAATCGGACTGCTGCATTAATTCGAGCAATCCACAAACGACGAAAATCCCTCTTTCTTTTCATTCTATCTCGTTCAGCTGAGATTAGGGCTCTCTTTTTCTGTTGCTTAGCAACTCGGAATTGCTTGGAATGGGATCCTTGAAAGCCTGAAGCAAAGGTGAGAATTTTGTTTCGGCGTCTTCGGGCGATAAATCCGCGTTTGACTCTGGTCATTTTTGTATGATATATTATGTATATATATTCAAAAAAAAAAAGGTAAACTAGCTCTTCTTTTTTAGAACAAAAATATTCCAACGGCTTTTGCTACTGTAACTCTCCCAACCAAAAAACCTTTCCTTTTTTTATAAGGAGGCAGGGGGTGGGATAGGACCAAAACAAAAATTATGGGTTTCTTCGTTAAAATGGTTCTTTCTATAACGAAAAGTTCCTCTCTATATGTCGGAGCTAAACAAAACGCGTTTAATTTTTGGTAACTCGTATGATCTACCGTTACTTTTACTCCAAAATTGAAAAGTTCTGAATAATCAGAGACAAGATTTATTCATACAGTAACGACATCGAATTATGCTTGAGAGTTCGCCGGGTTGCTGAACTTATTGTTGCTTTTTTATTATTGAGCAGACTTTACATTATGCTTTTTCGTTTTGCATTATTCCCCGCTCCATGGCTTGATGACCATTCGCTACCAAGGAGGAATTGCTTTTCATTTCTCATATGATTGGATTTACACCAAAAGAAACCATAAATTTCATCTCCTTTAGGACGGATGAGAGACTTGAACTTTGGGATAACGAATAAAGCTCTTCTTGGAAGAATATTCTTTGTTTTTCCGTTTCTAGTCTAAACGAGCCGCACATACACCCTAGCACATACTCCTCTCCGCTGAGGACATCCTTGAAGACCGCGGTATCCTCTTCTCTTTTTCTTTTGACGTCTCGTATTTTGAATAAGTTGTGAAATTGTGGGCATGTCGTTTTTTTTTTTTTTAGAAATTTACTGGTTAAAATTGATCCTAACCCACGCATTAACAAACAAAAATGTTTATTCTTTGCTTAAAAAGGTCAATCGACTGAGCTTAAAAAGGTCAATCGTCTGACGTTGGGGTTTCGATTTTCTTGTTTTTATTGTCTGTTTTGTCTTTTATTTTTCGCCGGCCTACCAAGACCAATCGCTTGACTTTGGGGTTTGGATTTTTTCGTCTTCTTCTTCTAGCTCTTCTACCTTGTTGTAAAAAGAGCTCGGGGACTATTTCGAAACCTTCATTTCCTTCTTCTGGAAATTCAAAAGGAGGTTCTTCCATGTTTGGTCTCCACCTTGGAACCCCGATTCTGTCAACAAGACCAAAGTCGAGTGCTTCTTCTGGTGACATAAAAGTATACACATCAAGCGATTTTTCAATAAACTCTGCATTTTGAGGTGTTCTCATACAATAGCACTGTACAACTAGTTTGCGTAATTGTTGAACGAAATAGGCGTTTTTAATGAAAAGCCAAGCTGGTACATCGCGAAGAAAAGCCCTTGGTTGGTGGATCAGTACTCTATTGTGGGGCGCTGTATAACGAAAACTGTAGGTCCCCCCGCTTAAAAGTAAAGTTGCTGTTGAAGCAACGATTCCAAGGCCGATTGTATATATTATTTCTTTAAGTTGAAGCATCGCATCAAATATACCTAGACCTGGTACTAGTGCCCCACCGCAAGAATTAATATAAAAAAAAATGGTTCTATTTCTGTATTCAGCTACATCGGTAAAATAGTAGTAATGTAAAGTAGTCAAAAGCAAACCTGCAATATTGGTAGTAATAGCTTGGCCCAAAAAAAGACAACGGGTTATGGACATTATATCGGTTGGAGTAGATTATAAACAATCCCTCTCAATGAACCGCACGTGTACTTTTCCCTACATACGGCCCTTGTTACTCGGAAAGCGACGAGTCGGACATATACTCGATTTTCTGTCGCAATGCTTTGCCAAAATTTGTTATTTTAAGGAACGGAAAACCCGTTTCGATTATGAAAGACTATTTTGGACTACTTCTTGACGCGCCTATTTCGGGTTAATTCAGATCTGATTAAATTACGATCTCATTAAACAACAAAAGGCACAGAGTAATTTGCTTGTTCCCGGGATGTTTTTCATAAAAAAATCTTTAGGTTTTGACTCTACTCCTATACAAAAACTCCGTTATTCCTCGAATTTATAGTGTAAAGAATTTCATGTAATTTCGGATTTTCTTTTTTCTAAGGATTTTTAGATCAGTTTATAGATATAGATTTTGAAGTGTATAATCTAATCTAAAACTACTAAAAAAATTCCAAATCGGGCGGAGCCTTCATTAATTAATATAGACTAACCCTGGATTTATAGAATCTATATGATTCCCCAATTGTGTCTTGTTTTTCCTTCCTTTTATTGGATAAATATAAAATACTTTATGCGCTGGGTGATTTTTCAACGAGAAAAACAATCCAATAAAGTAAAAGTCACCCTTATACGGCAAGGGATGAATGGAGATTTTCCATAAAACCTATATGGGATTCAAGTCACACTATAAGTCAACCCATTCTATATTTTGTTTTTTTGCTTTTTTCTTGTCTTTTTTTTTTCTTTTTTTTTTTTTCACCGTTTCTTTATCTTTATTTTCTCTTGTTTCTTTATCTTGATCTTCTTCCGTTTCTTTATCTTTCCAGAAATCAAAAGAAAAATTGTTCCATAATTCTTGATCTTCTTCTGTTTCTTCTTGATCTTCTTCTGTTTCTTCTTGATCTTCTTCTGTTTCTTCTTGATCTTCTTCTGTTTCTTCTTGATCTTCTTCTGTTTCTTTATCTTCCCAGAAAATTTCACTCGCTCCAATATCTTTCCAGAAATCTTCACTCTCTCCAATGGGTGTGTCCTTCCCCGATTCGATATGTTCTCCAAAATTCATGCTAGTTTTTTTTTTCCTTTCCTTTACCAAAGTAAAGCGGGACCACTCTTGCATAATATTAAAAAAAGTTTTCGTATTTTGTCTAAGGACTCGTTCTGGTTTTTTTTCAATTGGAAAAATACATGAGACATTACGCCTTCTTCTAGGTCTACGCGTTGTTGGCTCCTCAACAAAATGATCAGAACGAGTAGCGTCAGATGTAGAGGGTTCACCATTATCGTTTTTTCTATTTATTAGTTGCTCTAGGTCAACCTCTTCGTAACGAACACGAAGTTTTGGAACACCAACGGGCATTTTTCCTAAATCCTTTCAATGTCTTCTCTTCTTTTTCTTCTCTCTTTTTCTTCTCTCTTTTTCTTCTCTCTTTTTCTTCTCTCTTTTTCTTCTTTCTTTTTCTTCTCTCTTTTTCTTCTCTCTCTTTCTTCTCTTCTTTTTTTTTTCTTTTGGTTCTTTTTGTTTTGCGGTATTTTGTTTATCTTCAAGTAAATGGAATGAAGCTTACATCACGAAAGTCATCGGTAACAAATTTATGGGAAGGGAGCTCTGTGGAAAGGAATTTATCCAAATTCCATATAAGTGGATCTCCTTTAATTTCGTAGTTAGATGACAGTGAAGCTTATTATAAATTAGTTCATTTTTTCTTAACTCCTGTTCGATTAATCAGCGTAAATGGGACCAATCCTTCAATTGTGTAGTTATACGGAGAGAAGATAAAATATTTTTGCTTCTCCTATATGTTCTATTTTTTTTAATAGGTTTATTTTAAGATGACCTAACCTATGTTTTATAGAGGTAGCATCTTTTTATAATGTAAGAAAGTTCAATCTTCTATTTTTTTGCTTTTCTAAAAAAAAAGGGGGGTGCTTCTATGGGTTTGCCTTGGTATCGTGTACATACTGTTGTTTTGAATGATCCTGGTCGTTTAATTGCCGTGCATATAATGCATACAGCTTTAGTCGCTGGTTGGGCCGGTTCAATGGCTCTGTACGAATTAGCCGTATTTGATCCATCTGATCCAGTTCTTGATCCTATGTGGAGACAAGGTATGTTTATTTTACCTTTTATGACTCGTTTAGGAATCAAGGAGTCTTGGGGTGGTTGGAGTATTACAGGGGAATCCGCAGTAAATCCAGGTCTTTGGAGTTACGAGGGTGTAGCCGGAGCCCATATTGTATTTTCCGGCTTATGTTTTTTATCAGCTATCTGGCATTGGGTATATTGGGATCTTGAAATATTTTCGGACCCCCGTACGGGTAAACCTTCTTTAGATTTACCCAAAATTTTTGGTATTCATCTATTTCTTTCAGGAGTAGCTTGTTTTGGATTCGGAGCTTTTCATGTCACAGGTTTGTATGGCCCTGGAATATGGGTTTCTGACCCTTTTGGACTTACTGGAAGAATACAACCTGTAAGTCCAGCTTGGGGAGCTGAGGGATTTGACCCCTTTGTTCCGGGAGGGATTGCATCTCACCATATTGCAGCGGGTCTTTTGGGCATAATAGCGGGTCTGTTCCATCTCAGTGTTCGTCCTCCTCAACGTTTGTATAGAGGATTACGAATGGGGAATATTGAGACAGTCCTATCTAGCAGTATTGCTGCTGTATTTTTTGCAGCTTTTATCGTTGCTGGAACCATGTGGTACGGGTCCGCAACAACCCCAATTGAACTTTTTGGGCCAACGCGTTATCAGTGGGATCAGGGATATTTTCAACAAGAAATAGACCGGCGAGTTAGGGCAGGTTTGACTGAAAAATTGAGTCTATCTGAAGCGTGGTCTCGAATTCCGGAAAAACTTGCTTTTTATGATTACATTGGTAACAATCCGGCTAAAGGAGGATTATTCCGGGCGGGTGCAATGGACAACGGAGATGGAATAGCTGTTGGGTGGTTAGGGCACCCTATTTTCAGAGATAAAGAGGGAAATGAACTTTTTGTCCGACGTATGCCTACTTTTTTTGAAACATTTCCTGTAGTTCTGGTAAATAAAGAAGGAATTGTCAAAGCCGATGTTCCTTTTCGGAGATCAGAATCCAAGTATAGTGTAGAACAAGTTGGTGTAACTGTTGAATTTTATGGCGGAGAACTTAACGGGGTAAGCTTTAGCGATCCTGCTATAGTGAAAAAATATGCAAGACGCGCCCAATTGGGTGAAATCTTTGAATTAGATCGTGCTACCTTAAAATCGGACGGTGTTTTTCGTAGTAGTCCACGGGGTTGGTTTACTTTCGGTCATGCTACTTTTGCTCTTCTTTTCTTTTTTGGGCATATTTGGCACGGCGCTAGAACTCTATTTCGAGATATTTTTGCTGGTATTGACCCGGAACTAGATGCCCAAGTGGAATTCGGAGCATTCCAGAAACTAGGAGATCCTACTACGAAGCGCCAAGTAGTATGATCGAATACCTTTTGGATATTTTTTTTTGAAGGATGGATTTTGAACGGTTTACTTTACTTTTTTCCGAAATTGTCTTTTCATAACTTTTCCTTTGCTCTCCGTATGGTAATAGACTTTATACTTAAATAGTACGAAAGCTATCTTTATATAAAAAACGATGTAATCTATGGAAGCATTGGTTTATACGTTCCTGTTAGTCTCGACTTTAGGTATCCTTTTTTTTGCTATTTTCTTCCGCGAACCGCCTAGAGTTACGCCTAAAGGGGGAAAATAAATCCGGAATTTTTCATTACTTTATCTTTTTTGCTTGGAGGTAGAATTAGAATACTTAGTAAGTCCCCTTAGGGGACTTACTTAAGTCTCAGTCTTCATGATCTTCAAACGGATCTTTAAGTTGTTCGGAGGGCCGCCCAAAAGATGTATATATTGCATAACCAGTTAAACTTACGAGTAAACAAGATATAGAAATGGTGACTAAGTTCGCAGTTTCCATTGGTATTAAACAAAAATCTTTTTTCCTGCTATTTACTAATATACATCAATATACGTGGTTGACAAAGTTAACAGAATTTCATTAATAAAATGATTTTTGTCTATGGCTACACAGACGGTGAATGATACTTCCAGACCCAGGCCAAAAAAAACAGGTGTAGGAAGTTATTTAAAACCACTTAATAGTGAATACGGCAAAGTAGCTCCCGGGTGGGGAACTACCCCTTTGATGGGTTTTGTAATGGCTTTATTTGCCGTCTTCTTATCTCTTTTATTGGAGATCTATAATTCATCGATTTTATTGAACGGAATTACGGTTAGTTGGGTTTAGAAAAACTAACAAAAGGACTAAATCTCAAACTTCAAACAAAATAGGGATTCAGATTTAATAAAGTTCTTTTTTTTGCGGTAAGTTTGGCCGTGTAACTTTCGTTTTAAGGATTTTTCAACATGGGTGTGCGACTTGTTCGATTTGATCTATATTAATAGCACAGAAGACTAGTCTGTTATCATCTTGCCTCGTTGGGTGTTAAAAAGTTGTGAAATTGGAAATTTCTAAAGCACGAGGTTTTTTCAAATATGTTTTTTTTTTTATTTTATAAAGATCTAAACTATGATTTGTTGTTTGAACATTAAACCCCGTTATCCTTTTTTTTTAGTACAAAAAAGAGGGGAGCTTATCCCTTTTTTTTGGAGGGGCAGGATTTGGAATTGGTTATTACCCAAAGAACCTTTTGTTCATTTATAAATTCTTCGGGGTAGAATTGAAATCTCAAGTTTAGAATGTTTATCTATTTATTCGGATCTCAACAAGAAAATTCCTATAATTTCGTTGAAAGTGTAGTATAAATAGGAGAGTAGATCATTATAGGAGAATAGATCATTCAAAAAGCCTACAAAAGGGCCTGCTTGAATTTTCGGCAACGTAACAAAACTCAACAACTATCTCTATCAATGAAACACATCAAGATCAAAAATATCGAGGGATTTTTGCGAGTCATTTTTGCTTAAGCTGTACGAAGGGAAATTTTCATGTACAGCTTTTTTTTTTGGGGGGGGGGGGGATTAACCTATCTCGATAAAGTATACGATTGGTTTGAAGAGCGCCTTGAGGTTCAAGCGATTGCGGATGATATTACTAGTAAATACGTTCCACCCCACGTCAATATTTTTTATTGCCTGGGGGGAATTACATTAACCTGTTTTTTAGTCCAAGTAGCTACTGGTTTCGCTATGACTTTTTACTATCGTCCGACCGTTACGGAAGCTTTTACTTCCGTTCAGTATATAATGGGCGAAGTAAACTTCGGTTGGTTAATTCGATCAATCCATCGCTGGTCGGCAAGTATGATGGTTTTAATGATGATTTTGCACGTATTCCGTGTTTATCTTACGGGTGGTTTTAAAAAACCTCGCGAACTCACTTGGGTGACGGGTGTCATTTTGGCTGTATTGACTGTTTCTTTCGGCGTAACCGGTTATTCTTTGCCTTGGGACCAGGTGGGTTATTGGGCAGTAAAGATTGTAACTGGTGTACCCGAAGCTATTCCCGTAATAGGGTCTACCTTGGTAGAACTATTACGTGGAAGTTTTAGCGTAGGTCAATCGACCTTAACACGTTTCTATAGTTTACATACTTTTATATTACCGCTTCTAACGGCTGTCTTTATGCTCATGCATTTTTTAATGATTCGTAAGCAAGGCATTTCGGGTCCTTTATAAAAAAAATCTTTTATCTTAGAGAAAGAATTATAAAAATAAACTCTTGTTGCCATGAATATTGCTTGTTTCAATAATTTTGAGCGAACAGTATTCTTCGGGTTGTTTTCTTTTTTTCTTAGAAAGAATTAGACTGATAAAGACAACCATAAATGGAGAAAGTGGATTATGGGGGTGTGTGACTTGAACTATTGATTAGTCCTTGCAGATATATTGGAAAATCTGCCACAGAAAAGTTATGTGTATTTCTCCCAAGATCTTCTTTCTTAGAAATAGGAAGTATCTAACCTGGGTATAATTTTTGTTCTAGTTCTCTATCTATTTTACTAGGAACCTTTTTTTCTATGGTTGAACCTAAAGTAGTAGTTAAGGGCTTCGTGAGATCTGGTTGATTGGAGGGTAATATTGTTACATTAGGAATCAAATAATAGAACTATATTACTTATCGTTTTCATAGTTGGAAAATGCATCCATTTCCTTTGTATTTTTTTTTGAAAAAGGTAACTACCGGAGTAAAGGAGGAGATCTAATGAAAAATCAAGGTAAGATTAGTAACAAGTCAAACCGTTCTAGATACAAATTTAGTAGAAATACAATTTAGAAAGTAGAAGATTATCCAAAAAACACCTATAGAGATTTGATTTTTTCAATTCAAGCTTACTTGGATAATGGACATTTAATTAGAATTCAAATTACAAAAATGATATAATTCATCTGACTCTACTACTTTTAACAAAGGATTTGGTGGATTATCAGCGAAGAAAAATAACCCTTATTTTTTTTTGGATTTATTCTTGTTTGAGCCGGATGATTCAAATTGGCATGTCCGGTTCTTTAGGGGGATAGATCAAGAGCGATCTACTTATCCCAATAACAAAAAAACCTGATTTAAAAGATCCAGTATTAAGAGCAAAATTAGCGAAAGGTATGGGACATAATTATTATGGAGAGCCCGCTTGGCCCAACGACCTTTTATATATCTTTCCAGTAGTTATTTTAGGTACTATTGCGTGTACTATGGGTTTGGCCGTTTTAGAGCCGGCGATAATCGGCGAACCCGCAAATCCATTTGCAACTCCTTTAGAAATATTGCCGGAATGGTATTTTTTCCCGGTTTTTCAAATACTTCGTACAGTACCAAATAAATTCTTTGGCGTTCTTTTAATGGTCTCAGTACCCATAGGTTTATTAACAGTACCTTTTTTAGAGAATGTAAATCAATTTCAAAATCCTTTTCGTCGTCCAGTGGCTACAACAGTTTTTCTTATTGGTACTGCAGTATCTCTTTGGTTAGGTATCGGAGCAACCTTACCTATCGAGGAATCGTTAACCTTAGGTCTTTTCTAATCTTTATATCCAACAAGAAATCGTTGGAATGTTTTAATCTTTTTCGTTTATTTGTATTTATTCGTAGTTTCTTTTTGGTTTTCGGAAAAGAAACTAATGGGTTTTGAAGGGAATGTCAAGAAAAACCCAAAGCCAAAATGGAATTAATCTAATCTTAATCTTTAGGTTAGATTAATTCCAAAACGTTTTTGGAAAAATTCCATTATTTTTTTTATAGATTTTTTGTCCAAGTCTTCAAAAGTTTTGCTATTTTGTCTGCTGTAATTGAGAAAGTCCGAGAGTCTATATATAAAGGTCTGCTGGAAACAGCTAGAGTTTTTCGAGGATAACTCTAATTGATTCATAAACAAATGTTGGAACAAAGCCTTTCCTAATTTATCCATACGAGTTAGTATAGGTAGGGCAAAAAAATCCTTAGCCCCATTCATATCTTCTTCCATATGTAATAAAGGTACTATTAAATCAATCAATTTCCAACAAGCTTCGTAAAAAGCTTCCCTAGGAGTCAATCCACCATTTGTCCATATTTCGAAAATCAGCATTTCTCGTATGTCGTTTTCACTCTTATAAGAATGAATACTAAAATTAACATTTCGAACAGGCATGCACGGAGCATCTATAGGAAAAAGCCCGTTCTTATGTCGTCTTGAACTTTGACTTGGTATTGCATATCCTTGATTTCTTTCAATTGTTAACATTACATTGAAAGGAACAGATTTAGTGAGACTAGCTATATGCTGGGTACCATCGATGATTTTTATAGAAGACGGTAATATAATGTCTTGAGCAGTTACATTTCTAGGACCAACAGTACAAATGGATGCTTTGTGAATTCCATACAACTCACTTTTCAATACAATTTCTTTCAGATTTAATAAAATGTCATGAACTGATTCTTTAATGCCCGACATAGTAGAATAATCGTGTACGGTGGTTTTTTCTATTTTTGCATATGTAATAGAAGTTCCTTCTACTTCTCCAAGCAAAGTTCTGCGTATTGCAATAGCTATTGTATTAGCTTGACCTTTCAAAAGTGGAGATAAGGAAAAACGACCGTAATGGTAACGTTTACTCTCTGTTTTGGAATCTAAACACTTCCATTGTAATGGCGATTTTGAAATTTCGAGTTTATCCCAAATCATAAGGTTTGTTCGGTATTTCTTGATCTATTATATACGTCTTTTTACAGGAGGTCTACACCCATTATGGGGAGTGGGGGTTACATCAAGCACAGCGTGTATAGGTATGTAATTTTGGTGAATTACACGTAATGCTGCATCTCGTCCCTTACCGCAGCCAGTTATCAAAACGGTTGCACGGTTAATAACAACCATACGAATAACGTTTTCGGTAGCTTTCTGAGCAGCAAACGCTGAGCCCTTTTTCGGTCCTTTAAAACCACAAGCGCCGGCGGAGGACCAAGAAATCACACATCCTAAAACATTTGTCACGGTAATAATGGTATTATTAAAACTTGCTCGGATATGGATAATTCCTTTATCCACTTTGCGTATTTCTGGCTTATTACGTCTATATCTAGGTATTTTTTTCGGTTTTGTTAGTGCCATATTGATAAACTTTCGTAGAAAAAAGAGTTGCTTAGAAAAGGATATATTTCCAGATATATATATTATATATTTATATTTATTCTTTTACAAGAAATTAACCCTGTTTTTGTTTATGTCTGGGATTTACACAAACTACAGACAGGCGTTTACCTCTCCAAATAAGTTGGCACTTGGAACAAATTTTTCGAACAGAAGCACGCACTTTCATTTTTTTTTATCCTTCGAATTTTGATTGAGTTTATATAAGTAATTTTGTAAAAGTGTTGTTTTTTTACGGTTTTTTTTTAGCTTTTAGCTTTACGAAATCTATGAATTATACGTCCTCTGGTTAAGTCACAAATATGGAGTTCAACTTTGACTCTGTCTCCTACTAATATTCGTATACTCTTTTGACGTATGTTACCCGAAATAGAGGCTAAAATTGTTTCTTGATTATCCAATAAAACTCGGAAAAATCCAGCCGGATGTGTCCGAGTCACTATTCCTTCGATTTCAACCATGTCTTTTTTTTCCATTTTAGTCTTTTTTTTATTTATTTGGTAGAACAGAATAAAGAAAATAGATATGGATCTTTGTTTTTAGAGAAAAACACATACGTATATATCTGTTACCATACAAAACATAAAAGTTCTCCTCCAATTTTTTTTTTTCTAGCTTCTCTATCTGTCATTATTCCCTGAGACGTAGAAAGAATGACAATTCCCATTCCGCCTAATACTTTTGGAATTTTAGGGAAATCTGAATAAATCCTCCAACCGGGTCTGCTAATACGTTTTAGAGTAATTATTTTTTCTCCTCTTTTCCGGTATTTTAAAGTGAAAATTAAAAAAAACTTTTGTCCGTCTTTATGTTCTCTAATATTTCTAATAAAGCCTTCTTGTAAAAGAATTCTCCCGAAGTTTTCGTTAATCCGCGTCGCGTTCACTCGTACTGTTTGCTTTTTTACCATGTAAGCGTTTTTGATAGACGTTATTAAATTAGTGATAGTATCCATGCTAAACGTTTTTCCTATTTGAAAAAAAAAAGGTAATGTCTGAAAATTGAACTATGGAACTTCCTATTACCTAGCAACACTCATAATACTTCGGGAGCCAGTGATATTATTTTTGTAAAATTCCATTGTCTCAATTCTTGAAGAACTGGTCCAAAGACTCGAGTTCCTTTTGGATTTCCTTTCTGATCAATAATAATAGCTGCATTATCGTCGGATCGGATTCTCATCCCGTCGTCACGTCGGAATTCTTTCGAAGTACGAATAACGACCGCTCTCACTATTTCGGATTTTTCCATTTTTGTATTAGGGACTACTTCTTTAATGATAGCGATAATTATGTCCCCGATATAAGCGTATTTTTGATAGGTTGTTCCTACAACTCGAATGCACATGATTTTTCGTGCTCCGCTGTTATCAGCAATATTCAGAAAAGTTTGAGATTGAATCATTTTCTTAACCCCCCTAAAAAAAAAAAGGCTATCCGAAGGATAAAAAAAAAGAAGGGTCTGCTATTTTGTAAACCAGAAACTCTCTTTTTTCTCCAACCAAGAATTTCTACTATTTTGAATAAAGCTGGCTAAATTTTCACAAATCGGGTATGCAGACACATTTTGTATGCTACATTTTGAGCAGCTTTTCGTGCTACAGATTCGGAAATTCTACCCATTTCATAAAGCATTCGACCTGGTTTCACAACAGCTACCCAAAATTTAGGATCACCTTTTCCTGAACCCATACGCGTGTCCGCCGGTTTTTTTGTAATAGGTTTGTCAGGAAATATACGTATCCATATTTTGATGCCTCGGCGAGTGGTACGAGTAATAGCCCTGCGCCCCGCTTCTATTTGTCCGGATGTAATCCAAGCGGGTTCAAGTGCTTGAATAGCAAATTTACCAAAAGAAATACGATTTCCGCGAGAGCAGGCTCCTTTCAATCTTCCTCTATGTTGTTTGCGATATTTGGTTTTTTTGGGGTTATAGTCGATGGTTCTAGTTGTTAATAGTGGAGTGATTGATAGTTCCTTTCGCTAATTCAGAACCGGACACGAGGCTTTCATCTCATACGGCTCCTAGTGAAGATTCCAAGGGTTCTTTCCGGCAAAGTATATTTATATATACTTTGTTTCTAATCAGTTAAGCAACTAAGGCTAATTTCACAGGCGAATATAGACTCTTTTTCTCTCTTTTTTTATAGGGTGATTCTAGATATCTCGAGATCCGATCTAGATTCAACTTGTTATTTTGGTTTCATTCGCCATCCGATCAAAAAAATGCATCAAATTTTGTGTTTATGGAATTTCTCAATCCATCGTCTCTATAGCTTCAAAGCAAGAATGTTTAGGTTTTTCTCCCACAGTGGAACTTAATCCCCATTTTCTTCTAGAGCCGATTGACTTAGTTCCTATCGACGCAAAGTTCTTCTTCCGCTTCTTTAGCGGACTACACTTTGAAAGAATTCAAATGCTTTTTTCCATTACACTGTTCAAAAAAAAAAACCATACATACGGCAAGTTGAACGAATACTTCATTCTTTCACCTGTTCCATATTACAATATATATAGTTTCTTTCTTGCTTCACGAAAAAAAAAAAACTTTACTCTCGTGTAGAATTTCTTATTTTCTTCCAATATGTAGAACTCAGAAATAAAAGTTCTAAGATAAGTTTGTAGATTTTTGGTAACATGAATCCACTTGTGGGTTTGGTTTTTTTTTTTACGGAAAAAAAGAAGCTTAGGTCCAACGAGTCACACACTAAGCATAGCATATTTTTTGAGAAGTCAATTGTTTTTTATTCAAACTTACATAATTAATCCGAATTGGGTTTCACTATTTTTGCAATTATTATTCTTTCATGAAGATCCACAGTAGAATTCCGAAAGTTCCGTGGATTGTTCGAACTGTATAACAACAATAGTCCATTTCAGCTCGAAGTGTTTGTAACGTAACTCTACCTATTTTGATTTTGGCTTTTCGGGTCCTTTCTCTACCGCCTAAACGACCTGCAACTTGTATACGAATACCTTCGATATCTTCTTTTTGTGCTAGTTCAACCGCTTTTTGTAGTATTTTTTTCACGGCGACCCTCTTTTCCAGTTGCTGGGCAATATATTCTGCGAGAATTTTAGCGTTTTGATATGGCTTTGACAGTATTCCTACTTTAATGTTCAATTTTTGATTTATCGGACCAAGACTCTGCCTTATTTTGTTTTTTAATTCGCTAAATTCTCCTTTTTCGTTGTTTAACAAACTAGAAAATCCTGTATAGATTGTTACATTAATCAAATTCACTTTTCTTTGAATCTCTATTTGTGCAATTCCTAAATAAGAGTGTTTCCTCTGTTTTTGAAAAAATTTTTCGATGTTTTGATTGATTTTTACGTCTTCTTGTAGAGTTTTTGAATAATCTCTATTTTGTGCAAACCAAACGGAATAATTTTTCTGAGTTACACCCAGTCTAAACCCAAGTGGATTTACTTTTTGACCCATATTTTGCTATTTTCCTTTTTTGATTTTGTGAAAAAATATAGATTAGTCCGGGCGTTCTGTCAATACAATAGTTAGATGACAAGTTTGTTTCCTTAGACAAAAAGCACGTCCCTTAGCTCTGGCTTGAATTCTTTTTGAAAACGGACCCTCGCTTACTTCGATTCTACTAATAATCAATTCTTTTTTTAAGCCCATGTTATTTGTAGCATTGGCTGCTGCCGATCGCAGTAGTTGGAATATTGGATAACATGCTCGATATGGCAGAATTTTTAATGTATTCTGTGCTTGTACATAAGAGCAATCGCGGATTTTGTCAATCACTATGCGCATTTTATGCGGAGACATTTTGATATTTTTCGTCAACGCCCGCACTTCGGTTTTTAGTTTATTTTTCGAAGTTTCCATGAAATTTAACCCTCAAAACTTTTAGTTAATGACGAGTTTTCTTGTCTCGTTTGGCTTTATTTTTGTCTTTGTTTGGACGTTCGGGAGCAATTCTAGTAGGCGCAAAATCTCCTAATTTTTGATATAACATATTTTCTGTTATATAGACAGGTAAATGTTCTTTGCCATTATGAACAGCAAAAGTATAGCCCACCATTTCAGGTACAATAGTGGATGCTCGAGACCAGGTTATTATTATTTTTTGTTTTTTGTTTCTTTTTAGTTTTTCTATTTTAGTTAGTAAATGATTGGCAATAAAACCCTTTTTTTTTGATAAATGTGTAGCTACAAAAGCCTGTTTCAAGCTTCTTTTTTTCTTTTTCAAAGATTTCATTATACTTATTTTTTTTTGTTAAGTTGACGACGAAGAATCAAAGTATCGCTATATCTAAATATTCTTCGGGTTTTTTTTCCAAGTGCACAATGACCCCAAGGGGTCATAGGTTTTTTTCTACCTATTGAGCTTTTTCCTTCGCCTCCCCCGTGGGGGTGATCCACCGCATTCATAACTATTCCGCGTACTTCGGGTCGTCTTCCTATCCAGCGCTTTGAGCCGGCTTTACTAAAAAATTTGTTGTTTGATTGGAAATTGCTAACTTGTCCTATTGTTGCTGAACAGTTAGAAGGTATTAAACGAAGTTCCCTGGAGGGCAATCTTAATACGGCGAATCGGCCTTCTTTGGCAATTAGTTTAGCTACAGTACCTGCAGCTCTAGCTAATTGTCCTCCCCTTCTTAATATTGTTTCTATATTATGGATCGTTGTACCTACAGGTATGTTGGTTGAAGTAGATTTTTTTGAATAAAGAAAATCCCTTCCCAAGCTGTACAAGCCTCTCTCAGGGCATACAGCTTTCTGGATGTATAAATATGGATTTTTATCCATACACTATGCTTTTTGACATCCTAGGTTTTTTTTAACCATCATCTGGCTTAATGTAGCGTTCAGATTGAATGACTTTGTTAAATAACGTAAAACTTTTGATAACGTAGGAGATATAATTTTTTGTTAGCTGTATAGCTCTGATTTTGCCTCTGACCATCAAGTCCAAAATGTATTTTGTTAATTTAAGTATGCCTATATGTATTTGTATTTTATAAAACGAACTATTCTCCATATTATTAAATACCTTTTTGAAATAAAGAAAGTTCAATAAACTCAATCACTTGCTATTATTCTTCGTCAGTTTCCCTTTGAAGATGTGTAAGCTCTAGTTGCGTTAGTGATTAATTTGTAGATTTTGCTGTAAATCTAATCGGTTTTTTCGATAACGTATATTTACAATTCATACCGCACTCAAAGGTAAGGCATTTCCTAATATAATGGGGGCTTTTGGCCCTGATAGAATAGTGTCTCCGATGGAGATTCCTCTGGGGGATAAGATATAGGTTTTTTTTCCGTTTTGATAGTGTACCAGACTAATAAAAGCATTTCGATTAGGATCATATTCTACGCTTATAATTTTCCCGGGGATGTTGTTTTCTTTTCTTTGAAAATCAATTTGGCGATATAGTTGTTTATGACCTCCACCTCTGTGTCGCACAGTCATAAATCCTTGTTTACAACGACCTTTACGACGATGGTGTGTTCCTGAAATTAGTTTTTTATATTTGACAATATTATTTGAAATATTCATTCTTGTAGATATTTTTAATAAATCTAACAGCGAGAGGTGGTGGAGTATAATACGCTAGCTTTAATAACTCTCGTTCTTTACATTTCTTCTTAGCGGCTTGGCCCGTAGTAGGTATCTGGTTTACTGCTTTGGGCATTAGCACTATGGCATTCAACTTGAACGGATTCAACTTTAATCAATCCGTAGTTGACAGTCAAGGTCGTGTAATTAACACTTGGGCTGATATAATAAACCGTGCTAATCTTGGTATGGAAGTCATGCATGAGCGAAACGCTCACAATTTTCCTCTTGACTTAGCTTCGGTGGAATTGGATTCCATAGATGGTTAAAATTGATTGTGATGCTTTTTGAACGTTTTCAGTTTAATAGTACCAAACCCCTCTATCTAAGTAAGGAGAGGTTTGGTCCCTTTTCTTTGTTTGTTTAGCTTTGTTTGTATCTACGTTATATGATGATATGGAAGCGCGTACTGTTGTGGGATATAGACCTCTCCAAGAAGGATTTGGAGACATTAGATATGTGCATTTTTTGTGCATCCAGCAGGAATTGAACCCGCGAGTTCGCCAATTATGAGTTGGGCGCTTTAACCATTCAGCCATGGATGCTAGAGAAAGATCATCCGGAATAATCAATTCCTTCGATACTCAGGCCTGAAGGATAGCCAAGTACATTCTCTCAAATTTCAATCATGGCAAACTCAATAAACATTTTTCAGAAGTATGCAATGGAAAAACTTGTTGAGAGGACCGATCTTGCAACACTTGGATTTCCTGGAAGAGGTTATAAACCCATCCACATTCTAATGATACATTCCATTGACAGTTGGTTGGTGGGGCGGACAACGAAACTCTTTAAAAGAATGTCGATTAGAGAGATTTAATGGGGCGGACGTAGCCAAGTGGCTCAAGGCAGTGGATTGTGAATCCACCACGCGCGGGTTCAATCCCCGTCGTTCGCCCGGGCCAGAATATTTTGTTTGTTTGCTTTTTCAAACGAACAGATTTGTCGAATCCAATTCTGGTTGTGGTTGACGCGAGTTCGATGAAGCGCGAAGGGCACTTTTTCTTTATGTCTGGATATTGACATCTCATCACAAAAAAGGATCGTTTCGCCCTTTTCCAGAAAACCACAAACAAGTAAAAAACCTTAAAGTCCAATGGTTTATTATACGGAATTGATAGGAATCTATCTATATTTCACGTAATAAAATATAGAATTGTAAAAGAGGGAGGGCAAAAACCAATGAGACAAGAACAAAAAAGCAGGCTCGGGATCTCGGAAGAAAGTACTTTGGGAAAATGTCCAAGAGAGTCCGGAATCAAACAACTCGTATCACGTCTCTTTACCTGGCGGCTAAATTTTTTCAAAAAAAAAAAAGAATACATAGAAAGCTCGTTATTCGATCCACGCGCCTTGACCTGGTGGCTAAACTTTTTCAAACAAATACAAAGCGCTTCATTCGATCCATGGACCGAATCGATTTTGCTGAGATTTTGCACTCAAATTTTGTCCCATCGAGAACGTCTTATTAAGCTGTTTGACTTTCGAATTATCGGCGCGTTACTTTTACGGGATTTACGCAGTTGTAGTTCCAAAAAAGTCCAAATTGTAGTTTTACTTACATTACCAGTCTTTATCTATAACCTAAAAAAGAAAAATCTGATTGAAAGAAACAATTTCTATTCGATCAATCTATTTCCTACTATATATAGCTCCACGCATTTTCGAAATGAAACGTCGGAAGCCAATTTCACTAGAAATTTGTGGATTTGTTCGCACCTTTTTTTGTTTCCAAAATCTAGCCAATTGGAAAGATTTTCAAATCGATCCATAGACCATTCCGACCCTCTTAGTGCAAATTCAGGATATGACACGTGTCCGCGGAATTATCCAATCTCTTGGCCGAAAGAAGTATTGAAAGAAGACAAAAGGTATATAAAAGAGAATTCGTTTCCGAAAGAAACGAAAAGATTCATCGAGAATTGGACAAAATCAATTCGTTATTCTGTTTTTGACATATTGTCAATCGATGAATGTATGACTTTTCGTACCACTCCCGTGGAAAATTTCCAATGTTGGAAAAGACAACCAAATGTTTTTCAATTTTTTAGGGGATTAGAAAGAAAAAGGAGAGTGGATTTCTGTAAGATCAAAACGGATTTTCCAAATCTTTCCTCGAAATTGGCTATTTCATCAGATCCCGAATGTACTATGATTAGACACAATCAAAGGGATATAAACCAATTTCTTTGTAGTCGATTTCTAAACAGTTCGCCTTGGAATCTATTTTGTTCTTCATTCTGCAAAGAGCTCCTTTTCGGTTTTTGTCGATTGAAACCAATCGTTCTAAAAAGAACAGATCGATTCACTCTATCACTGACTAATCCTAGTCAGGTTTCTGCTAATACATCTGCCTTTGATATATATTATTCTAAGCTCTTCGATGAACTTCAGAAGCAAAAATTATGGAATCAGATCTTCCACCACAGAAAAAAAAGGAAGAATCCATGGCTCAATATGACTGAAAAAGAGGATGATTCTTTCGATCGAATAATCAACCAAATCGTCTCGATTCTCCCATACGGGCCTTTGGAAAATACAATACGCAATCGCGTTTGGATATTTCGAACTAAAAATACAATGAACCGGCCTTCCTTAAATTGGAGAAAAGGTCAGAAAGAATGGTTGGATTGTTTGATTATTCGAATTTCGAAATATATCAATTGTAATTTGCATGTATACAAAAGCTCCGATCAATTCGAATACTTGCAAAACTATTCGAATCATCTTGTTTACTTCGATCCAAAGGAATTATCTATTGAAGAAATATTGATTCAGATTACTTTGATTCTGTTGGATGCTCCTGAAGAAACGGAATTGAAAAACCTCTGGAACAATATCGACATTTCCAGCGACATTTCTCCTTTTGTTGAGAAACTCATTTCGGATTTGAATATTTTCCTTTCTCAGTGCGGCCCTGAGACCGAAATAGTCTATCAGTGGTGGTTTAGAGAATTTCTTATTCGAATCGTTAAACCCAAAATCCAGTGGTTGGATAACAAGACAAAAGTCTCGAAGATTGACGAAGGAACAATAGCACAATTTGTTTGGAATGAGATACCGAATCATACACAGATTATATACTTTTTTGATAATGAAAACAACCGCATGGAATTGTCGGATAATACGGATTTTTCGACGATATACAACGATCGAGACAATTGGTTGAATTCTGTAAAACTCTCGAATCAAAGCTCATCGAGGGCTGCTTTTGACAAAGCGAATACACTCCAATTTTTCGATTATTTACATCATCCTCGGTCCAAGTCCAATTATAAGAACAGATTACCTTCTTATATAGAGAAAAGGATTCCTAGCAAAAACAATCTTACATATGCACAATTATTTCGTTTTCTGCCCATCCACAACAATCTGTTTTCTTTGTCGCTTGGTGAAATAAGACCCGTTCACTCGGAGAAAGAGGCTATTTCACTCATAGAGTCACAAGTATCCAACATAAGTGGTGACAAAAAGTATTATGACTATAACTTGTCCAAGTTATTAACTCGATGGAATCCATTTGTTCGTGACAAGAGAGATATCTCCTCGGTCGAAGAGATTTCTACAATGCCTTTAACAAGATTCCAGATAGTCAATTTGGAAAATTTCCATAGATCTTTTTTTGAAGAAAACAACCCCGAGCAGTATCTGAAAAATGTAAGTTCAACCTTGAATTTGATTCAAGCTCAATCTTATCAAGATGATTTACTTTCGGAAATTTGTCCGAATAAGAACCCGAAAATGCTTCATCGGATTCCAGACGTGTTTGACAAATTTAGTTCAACAGAGAGTGTTCAAAACATAAAAGAAAACGAAGCAATAAATAAGCTTTGGAATTTATGGAAAGAGAAGCGACAAATTTTCTCATTTCATTCACCGCATTTTTTCCAAGAACTTGCTAAGAAACAAGAGATGTATAGGATCAATACTCATTTTTCCAAATGGATTTTGCTCCAAACATATATGCCATGGTTTTTTACTTCTGTATGGTGGAAATACTTTGGGGATACACTTTTCGAAACTTTTCCGGATATATTGCTATATAGCTGCGACCGAGTTGTATCTATTTGGCAAGATATTAGGTATAAATTGATTATCTTGCGGGTACTTTCTCATGAATTATGGTTCATTCTACAATCGAAATTCCAATGGATTTGGCGAAGGATTCGACTTTCACTTCGATTTCGGGTCTTGCTTCTGAATGAGTTGGTTCCTTGGTTGGTGTCTTTCGGGGAATTTATGTTCGATGAACTCCGCACGAAAAGTTCGATATGGAAACTTTTGCGATTAGCTAGGAGGGACGGGGATTTTTGGATCGTTATCTTGTGGTTCGTCCTTATGTTTTTCCTTTTTCCATATTTTTTCGTTGTTTTCTTACACTGGATTTCTTTGCTGATACAGTTCAATTTTCTCGAGTTCGGGCTACATTCGGATCCAGCTTTGTTACGACAGTGGTGGGTGGAAATCAAAAGATACAGCGAGTACCCGAAGGATTTTTTGGAAATACCGGATTGGGCAGAACCTATCGATTTGATAATACTGGACTTGGTCAAACCAATCCTCGAAAGAACTACTAGCACTGGTCCGCGTTTGGCTGCTATTGATACTTCTAATAGCTGTGAGTACCCGGAGGATTTTTGGGAAATACCGGATTGGGCAAAACAAATCTTCGGTTTTACTAGTGATGATGATTCTGTTTTTGCTAAATCTCAAAATTATGATTTTTTTTATTTTACTAATTTGGCTAACAAGGATGAACCGAGTTGGACGCAGTTGGATGCTCATAAATATGAAGAGGAGTTGACTTTTCGGTTCGCCTTTAGAATTCTAAAGAAAATTGTTTGCTTTTTGTCAAACCCCCGGGAATGGTTTTGGTTGCTGAGGCTTAGAATGACTTATTTTGTTATACTAATAAGTCACAAGAAGAATCCGCGCGCATTCGATCGATCTGTGACAATGTCCGACTTCGTAAGCAAAAAGCGAAACTCTTCCCTGAATTTGCCGTCTTTCTTTTCATCAAGATCTTCATCAGAGGATGATAAGAAATCGAATTCGAATTCTAATAATAATTCGAATTCTAATAATAATTCGAATTCTAATAATAATTCGAATTCTAATAATAATTATAATTATAATGAGAAGAAGAAAGAGACATTTGATCTACTTCTGCTTCTAAGAACAGAAAAAGAGCTCTCCCGAATTGAATCGAAATTGACCTACAGACATTTTGTCTCCGAAGGTTATCAAACCACCGAAGAGCCAGGGCTTATGTATTTACGATATTTAGTTGACATTTTTCAAAAAGATCTAGTGAATTACAGGTTCAATCCATTTCGTTTAGCAGAAAAATGGGTCTTCTTTGCTTTTTATCAGAGGATTGCCAAGTCTAATCAAAAAATCAATTCTAAAGCTAGAAAAACTCCTTTCTTCTTAGGGCCATCCCTTTCCAAAGGGATTTTATTGATAGGTCCTGAGGAAACTGATCGATCCTATTTGGTCCAAAGTCTAGCAGCAGACTCTTATGTTCCTTTGATAAAAATCAATCTGGAATGGTTCTTTGCTAGTTGTAAAACTTTCTCCCAAATCCATCGGACTTTGATAATGGCAGAAATCATGTCTCCTTGCGTAATATGGATCCCGAGCATTCATGAATTGGAACGGAATAATCGCACTTCTACCATAAAGAGGGAGATCTTCATCAAGAAGAAGGCGTTGCTTCATCGCTTATTGGACCATATGGATAGCTGTGATGAGAACATTTTTATTAGTCGAAGAAATATTGTTTTTATTGCTTCGACTCATATTCCTAGAAAAGTGGATCCAAATCTAATGACTCCAAATCGATTTGGTCAATTCATCAATATTCGAGTGCTTCTTATCCCCCAACGAGAAAAAGAATTTCCCATTCTTTTACGCAGGAAGGGTTTTGACTTGAAAAAAGAGTTGTTCTATCTCGATGATTTTGGATCTAGAACCGTAGGTTATACGGCACGAGACCTAGCAAGACTTGTCAATGAGGCCGTAGGGATTAGTTGTTTGCGAGCAAAATCCGTTATAGACACTAATACAATTCGATTGTCTCTTTATAGACAAACTTGGGGTTTGCAATCTATGGATCAGGGTATTGTATCCGTTCTAAAACATCACGAAAGACTTCCTTATAAGGTAGGAAAGGCTATTCTACAAACTACGCTTAGAACGAAATCTTCTCCTGTATCTATGGCAAAGGATTTATGGAAGACAAATTTGTCTTATTTGTCTAAATGGTATTTAGAACCTTCGATAGCCGAAACAACTATAAAGGAATTCACTATACTCCCCCATATTTTGGGTTGCTTGGCTGGATCAGCAGCTCGGGATTCTTGGTTGATGATATCGGAACCAAATCAAGAGAATTGGACTCCTCTCGATAGACTTGTTGAACATGATTTCCACCTAGCTTCTAGTCTTTTAGAAAGTCTTCTGGCGGAGTTTCCGTGGTTAGGAATATGCCGAGGTAAGTCTGATAATAAGAAAATCCCACTATTTCCTCCTCAGCGCAAAACGAGAAATCATCAGTATACGATGCGAACAGGGTTTTTGTCTCTAGTTACTGAAATATGTCTAAATGCTCAACTCCAAAAGAATGAAGAATTCGATGAATCGTTGGTTTCGTTTCCTCGGGTCTGGCGTCTTAGTTTTCTTCGCAGTAATCGATTTGATCCTATACAAACGCTCAACGAGTTGGGATTGTCAGAGCAGGTCAGATTGTTTCAAGAAAGGCGGATCCTCGTGAAAAAGGTTGAAAATCATCTTCGTATGCTCCAGCATAAGTCTAAGAGGTTCAACTTTCAAAAAAAGGGGGTGATGTCACAGTATAGGAAGTACTGGGAGGTTCTCAAAAAACTACGGTTGGATTTGGAAAATCTATCATTGCAAGAGTATTTGGGGCCGTTCAGAAGTCAACCTGGATATCCAATGCAATATAAATCAAAGCAATGTCGATCTTATAATAAACCTGTGCTATTTCGTGGAAGACGATTTGTTTGGGATTCCTTCCTAATCCACGAGGAGGATCCGGACTTTTTGTTTTCAGACCAAGAATTGTTTTCCAACGAAGAAACAGTGCAAAGGCTTTATACTAGTGGAGCCTATGCCCGTTTAATAAGAATAGACCAAACCAAAAAAGCACCACTTTTCCACTCAAAAAGGATTTTTCGTAGATTTACCGTGATGACCAACCAGAACTTTTCTTTTTCTTGTTCAGAAGAAGAAGAAGAAAAAGAATCAGAAGAAGAAGAAAAAACAAAAAGAATAAAAAGAAAAAGAAAAAGGAATAAACGTGATGTTCTCGTTTCTCAACGGGAGGAACCCCATATCGAGGCTTTGCAACGCATTCAAGGAAAGGGTATGAAATCGCAATTTCTACATGTACACATGGACAGTCCTTTAGCTCTTTATCACCGCTGGGTGATTGAAAATCCGCGGGGCCAGAGTGACCGCTGGGACTTGGTAATTGATCGCCAAAGATCTCTTGAAACCAATTGTTCAGTATCGAATGAGCTTTTTCTTTATAATATTCTATCCGAGAGTTATCAATATTTATTAAATCTGTTCCTCTCTAACAGAATGTTATTGAATCAAATGACAAAAACATTGTTGAAAACTAAATGGCTTTTTGCGAATGAAATTAAACACTTATTTTCTACAACAGGATTTCAGATCTCTTCTTTAGAAAGATTAGATAGATCCGGAACTTGAAGAGAGATTCCTCATTCTCTCGATCATGGAAGACAAAAACACATATCAAACGGTTGTTGTTTTCTACTCCAAGAACAAATTATTGGAAAAACGGAATAGATAGACATTTTAGGTTGATTTTCTAAATGGAAATATGTCCTATATTCAATTCTAGATAGGGCATATTCCGTGTTGATCCATAATGAGCTTTGGAATTCATTGTTCCAGTTCGGTAGACCTTGGAAGGAGTCAGATCGTATCGTATATAGAGAATCGTGGTAATACTTTCTTTCTTTTTGATAAAAAAAGGAAATTCTCCGCTTTTACTTGAGAGAATATCCGTATTTGTGCCCATTCCATACCATAATATAAGCAAAAATAATCAACGTTATGTTTGCCTTGAAGAGGACTCGAACCTCCACGCTCCTTAGCACGAGATTTTGAGTCTCGCGTGTCTACCATTTCACCATCAAGGCATCTCGAAAGGAAATCTGATTCCATTAAGCAGATATCTATCTTATGATCACTTATCTTGATATACGGATATATAATCCATGACAAAGAAAGATAGAGTATTCGAGTGTTGATATCGACCGGTTATCTAGGTCCAGGTTGAATCGTCCAAATCCTACATCCAGGGATATAAGCGGAATCCAAATTTCGGAATAGTTAGACTTTTGTGTATTTTTCAGGCCATTAGTTCTTAAAGCTCCATCTCTCTCCGGGTAGACCATAGAAGAGCCAAGAAAAAACAGCGGAATCGGAGAACCCTTTTGTTGATCGGAGATCCGATTGGTCATCAGAGGAACTCCCATAGAAGAAAAGCGGATGAAATTCTTTCATCCGGAGGATCTCAGGGTAGTATAATTTTGTAAGACAGGAATGATCAATTTCGATTCGGTCGTTTTTTTTTCTAATCTAACTAAGACATAGATCCTAAGATCTATGTCTTAGTTAGATCTTAGGATCTATGTCTTAGTTAGATCTAAGTTCGATCCTTCTTTCTTATGGATTATGGATTAAAGGTAATCTGCAAAAGCTCTATTGGCCTCTGCCATTTTATGAATCTCTTCCTTTTTGCGTATGGCTTTGCCTTTCCCTTTAGTAGCATCTATCAATTCATAACTTAATTTGGACTCCATATTGGGCCCCAGACGCTTTCGAGATGCCTTTAATAACCAACGAATGGCAAGTATTTTTCCTCGGTTAGGTTTGATTTCAAAGGGAACTTGATAAGTCGATCCGCTTTTACGTCTTGATTTTACTATTAGTCGGGGCGTTACTTCCTTTATTGCTTTTCGTAGAACCAATAGTGGATTTTTCTCTGTTTTTTGTTGAATCTGTTTCATGGCTCGATAAAGAATTCGATAAGCCAATGATTTTTTTCCGTGTTTAATAATACGGTTAAGCACCATGTTAACTAATCGATTCTGATAAATTGGATCGAATTTGTCCGCTCTTTTTGTTTTTTTTGCAGTATTTCGCCGTGACATGAGTTTGAAAAAGGATCTAAAATCTCTTTCATAAAGGCTAAAAATGAATCATTTTTTTTTCGGTTTTTTTACTCCATATTGTAGGGTGGATCCCTGGCATGAAAGATCTCCCTCCAAACCGTACATACGACTTTCGTCGAATACGGCTTTCCACACAATTCTATCTGCATAGATGAGGTCTATTCTTTATGCATATAAATGGTGCTTACTCACTCTTCATTGAGTATCCGTTTCCCTTCTTTCTTTTGCTATGACGGGAAATCTTGTATTTTCCATATCTATACGATCAAGTCCTTAGGTTTAGAGTGTAGAAAAAACTGTTTCAAATCATTGCTATTTGGCTCAAACCTGTTCTAAAAAGGTCAAGGTATTTTTCATTGTTTATTGACACAAAAAAAGTTGGGGAAAACTTAGGAAATGATTTCACTATTGAACCTTAGACTTTTTTTTATGGTAGCCTGCTCTAGTCCCCTTACAAAACGTTTGTTATGAGGTTAGCCCTTCCCATGTTTCTAGCAAATCACATGACATCATAAAATGATACAAGTCTTAGATAAGAATATACAACGCACTAGAACGCCCTTGTTGACGATCTTTGACTGCGGCAGCATCTAGGGTTCCTCGAACAATGTGATATTTCACACCGGGTAAATCTTTTACCCTTCCTCCTCTTACTAATACTACAGAATGTTCTTGTAAATTATGGCCAATACCAGGTATATAAGCAGTGATTTCAATTCCGGAGGTTAATCGTACTCTGGCAACTTTACGTAAGGCGGAGTTCGGTTTTTTGGGGTTGATGTTGGAAAAGTTGAAAAGTTCTGTTTACTTTCACTCTACAAAACCG